CCCACCGGCCCAGAAGCCTCTCAAGCTCAAGCGTTTACTTTTCTAGTTAGAGACCAACGTCTTGGAGCTAGTGTGGGGTCTGCTCAAGGACCTACTGGTTTAGGTAAATACCTTATGCGTTCTCCGACTGGAGAAATTATCTTTGGGGGGGAAACGATGCGTTTTTGGGATCTCCGTGCTCCCTGGTTGGAACCCCTAAGGGGCCCTAATGGTTTGGACCTGAGCAAGTTGAGAAAAGACATACAGCCTTGGCAGGAACGACGTTCGGCAGAATATATGACTCATGCTCCTTTAGGTTCTTCAAATTCTGTGGGTGGTGTAGCTACCGAAATCAATGCGGTGAATTATGTCTCTCCCCGAAGTTGGTTATCCACCTCCCATTTCGTTCTAGGATTTTTCTTCTTCGTAGGTCATTTGTGGCATGCGGGAAGGGCTCGTGCAGCTGCAGCAGGATTTGAGAAAGGAATTGATCGTGATTTTGAACCTGTCCTTTCAATGACTCCTCTTAACTGAAACAAGAGATCGAACCAGATGGAAGAGAAATCGATTCAATTTCATTACATCAATCTCCCATATCGGCGGGATAGGAGTCTTTTCAAATACTTTCCAACTGGATCCTTGTAGCTCGGCTATATCCAGCCGAGCTATTCTCTTTTTTTGTACTAGACCGGACCAATAAATGTGATTGTTGAAAAAAGCAACAGGAGAGAGAGGGATTCGAACCCTCGATAGTTTTTTTACTATACCGGTTTTCAAGACCGGAGCCATCAACCACTCGGCCATCTCTCCGGGGACAACTTCTATTCTACCTAATACCTAACTATAAGCATAAGGTCGGGCCGATACCAACTATACCTGTGACATATGATTATTTTTTCATGATCATCTGGAATGGAAAAAAGAAACGAATTTCCCTCTCCTCTCACATTCAAATATAAAATTGAAAAAGTTTGACTCGATCAATTTATGGTCAAATCCTTTCCATAGTGCATTTGATCAGAATTTCAAATTGGGGATCGGATGGTATAGTCTATTCAATCTGTTGGGAGCTTGTAAGATCACAACCATGACTATTGCTTTCCAATCGGCTGTGTTTGCATTAATTGCTATTTCATTTTTACCAGTGATTGGTGTACCTGTTGCACTTGCCTCTCCCGATGGCTGGTCAAGTAGCAAAAATGTTGTATTTTCGGGTGTATCATTATGGATCGGATTAGTCCTTTTTGTAGGTATCCTTAATTCTTTCATATCTCAGATCTGTTCTAGATGTTTTAGGCTCAAACTTCCCCCCCTCCCGGAGGGCTTTATAGCTCTTCTATAGGGCCTTTTTCTTCAGGCCCAAGGAGGAGGGGTTTTCCGTAATTGAATAATTGGATCATTAAGAATATGGTATCTACTTACGAATGGATTGAACATATATGTATTTTCCATATTATGTTACAATTTTATGAATATATATATATATTCAGAACGAATAAAATGCGGGTATGGTTGAATGGTAAAATTTCTCCTTGCCAAGGAGAAGATGCGGGTTCGATCCCCGCTACCCGCCATATCCATCACATGGAATATGAAAATGAATAGTTCATGTATTGATCGTATCTTTCCCTCACTTTTCATTCAATTATAAAATGATAATGAGAGAGTAATACTTTCTCAAATGAGAAAGTAATCCTTTCCGGACCAAAATACTTCTTATGTTCTGGTCTGGCGGAGACGGGATTTGAACCCGTGACCTCAAGGTTATGAGCCTTGCGAGCTACCAGACTACTCTACTCCGCACCATTGATTGATATCATAAACAGAATGGGTACACCAAACAATCAAGGGATATACTCCCTATCCCATATAGGGATAGGGGTACTTTTCCGGTATCACAATAAACTTCAATAACTTTTTTATTTTCCTACCAACTTGATTTTGTTATCCCGGGCAATAAACATGCGTGGGCCATCTCACGGAGTACGTGTCCGGACAATCCAAAGTCTCGATAGTTGGCTCTAGGTCTTCCAGTCGAAGAACAACGTCGATGGAGACGTGTAGGTGCACTATTACGTGGTGAAGATTGCAATTTTCTATGAATTTCCCATTTGTCATCCAATGATGAAACTTTGCCTTCTTCCTCCAAAGATTGACGAATCAAATGATATTTCCGTTCCAGTGCTTGTCTCTTCTTCTCTCTCTGAATGAGACTCTTTCTCGCCATAATAGTTCAGTCGGTACTATTACCTACCAGGAATCAAAATATAGATCAGATTTTAGATGGAGAAATATTACGTTGATTACTTTTTCTCTGTGGGGTATTGTCATTGATACAATAATATCCCATTCACTTATGAAATTGATGAAGAATAATTACCCAAATTTACCTGATGTAGAGGCAATTAAAAAAGCTGCATAAGTGAATATATAACCTACAGAAAAGTGAGCTAATCCAACTAATCGTGCTTGAACAATGGAAAGAGCTACTGGCTTGTCCCTCCATCGAACTAAATTAGCCAAAGGTGTGCGTTCATGGGCCCATGCAAGAGTTTCAATCAGTTCCTGCCAATATCCGCGCCAAGAAATCAGGAACATAAATCCAGTAGCCCAAACAAGATGCCCGAATAAGAACATCCACGCCCAAACAGATAAACTGTTCATACCGAAAGGATTGTATCCATTAATAAGTTGTGAAGAATTTAACCATAGATAATCCCTTAGCCATCCCATTAAATAAGTGGAAGACTCATTAAATTGCGCTACATTACCCTGCCATAAAGTTATATGCTTCCAATGCCAATAAAAAGTAACCCATCCAATAGTATTCAACATCCAGAAAACTGCTAAATAAAAAGCATCCCAGGCCGAGATATCGCAGGTACCACCCCGTCCCGGACCATCGCAAGGAAAACTATAACCAAAATCTTTCTTATCTGGCATTAGCTTGGAACCACGCGCATCCAAAGCACCTTTAACTAGGATCAATGTAGTTGTATGCAAACCTAGAGCAATAGCATGATGAACCAAAAAGTCTCCAGGACCGATTGTTAAGAACAATGAATTCTTATTATCATTTATAGCATTCAACCAACCGGGTAACCATATGCTCTTACCTGCTTCGAATGCTGGACCACTTGTTGAAGATAGGAGTACATCGAAACCATATAAGGTCTTACCATGAGCAGATTGTATCCACTGAGCAAATATGGGCTCTATCAAGATTTGTTTTTCTGGAGTACCGAAAGCAAGCATAACATCATTATGAACATAAAGTCCCAAGGTATGGAAACCTAATAATAAACTAACCCAACTAAGATGAGATATTATAGCTTCCTTATGCTCCAACATTCTCGCCAATACATTATCCTTATTCTGTTCCGGATTATAATCCCTAATGAGGAATATAGCTCCATGAGCAAAGGCTCCTGTCATAATGAACCCAGCAATATATTGATGATGAGTATATAATGCAGCTTGGGTGGTGAAGTCTTGTGCTATGAATGCATAAGCGGGTAAAGAATACATGTGTTGAGCTACCAAGGAAGTGATAACCCCCAAAGAAGCTAAAGCAAGACCCAATTGAAAATGAAGAGAATTATTGATTGTGTTATAAAGACCCTTATGTCCGCGTCCTAATAGGCCTCTTGGAGGAACATGTGCCTCCAAAATATCTTCCATACTGTGACCAATCCCAAAGTTGGTTCTATACATATGACCAGCAATTGAAAAAACAAATGCAATAGCTAAATGATGATGAGCGATATCAGTCAGCCATAAACTTTGAGTTTGTGGATGAAATCCTCCGAGAAGAGTTAGAATAGCAGTTCCTGCCCCTCGGTAGGTACCAAATAAGTGACTACTGGAATCAGGATCTTGAGCATAAAGATTCCACTGACCTGTGAAAAGCGGTTCTAAACCTTGGGGATGCGGTAATACATTCAAAAAATTATCCCATCTGACGTGCTCTCCCCTTGATTCAGGAATAGCGACATGAACTAAATGCCCTGTCCAAGCTAGAGAACTGACTCCGAAGAGTCCTGACAAATGATGATTTAGACGGGATTCGGCATTTTTGAACCATGAAACACTTGGTCTCCATTTAGGTTGTAGATGTAACCTACCCGCTATTAAAAAGATGGCAGAAAGAAATAGCAAGAAAATAGCTCCAGTATAAAGATCTTCGTTAGTGCGTAAGCCGATTGTATACCACCACTGATAAACACCAGAATAAGCAATATTGACCGGACCGGGAGCACCTCCTCGGGTAAAGGCTTCTATAGCTGGTTGACCAAAATGAGGATCCCAAATTGCATGAGCAATGGGTCTTACATGTAAGGGATCGCGTACCCATGCTTCAAAATTGCCTTGCCAAGCCACATGGAACAAATTACCAGAGGTCCACAGAAATATTATTGCCAACTGACCAAAGTGGGAAGCAAAAATTTTATGATAAAGGCGTTCTTCGGTAATATTATCATGACTCTCGAAGTCATGTGCGGTCGCAATACCGAACCAAATACGACGAGTAGTGGGGTCCTGGGCCAAGCCTTGGCTGAACTTTGGAAATCTTGATGCCATAATGCTTTTCAAATCCTCCTAACCATTATCCTACTGCAATAATTCTTGCCAGGAAGAACGCCCATGTTGTGACGATTCCACCCAGAAGGTAATGAGCTACTCCTACAGCACGTCCCTGTACAATACTCAAGGCTCTGGGCTGGATAGCAGGAGCAACCTTCAATTTATTATGGGCCCAAACGATAGATTCAATGAGTTCTTGCCAATACCCACGGCCGCTGAATAAGAACATTAAACTAAAGGCCCAAACAAAATGAGCACCTAAAAATAAAAGACCATATGCAGATAATGAAGAACCATAAGATTGGATCACTTGAGAGGCTTGTGCCCATAGAAAGTCACGGAGCCACCCATTAATCGTAATGGAACTCTGTGCAAAGTTTCCTCCCGTGATATGAGTAACCACTCCCTGATCACTTATACTACCCCAAACATCGGACTGCATTTTCCAGCTGAAATGGAATATTACTACCGAAATTGCATTGTACATCCAGAATAAACCAAGGAAAACATGATCCCAGGCAGATACTTGACATGTTCCTCCTCTCCCAGGTCCATCACAAGGAAAGCGAAAACCAAGATTCGCTTTATCAGGTATTAAACGGGAGCTACGGGCAAATAGAACACCTTTAAGTAGGATTAAAACAGTCACATGGATAGTAAATGCATGAATGTGATGTACCAAAAAATCCGCGGTTCCTAATGGAATTGGTAACAAAGCCACTTTGGAACCTACTGTCACCAAATCACCACCTCCCCAGGTTAAGCTGGTACTCGCTGCTGCACCAGGAGCTGTTGAACCAGGTGCTGAAGCATGAGTGTTTTGTATCCATTGAGCAAAAATAGGTTGTAATTGTATAGCAGTATCTGAGAACATATCTTGAGGACGTCCTGGAGCGCTCATAGTATCATTATGAATATACAGACCAAAACTATGAAAGCCTAAGAATATACATACCCAGTTGAGGTGTGATACAATTGCATCACGATGTCTAAGAACGCGATCTAATAAATTGTTGTATTGAGTAGTTGGGTCATAGTCTCTTACCATAAAAATCGCTGCATGCGCAGCAGCGCCAACTATGATAAACCCACCAATCCACATATGATGTGTGAACAGAGAGAGTTGGGTACCATAGTCAATAGCTAGGTATGGATAGGGGGGCATCGCATACATGTGGTGAGCTACGACAATAGTTAAAGATCCTAACATAGCTAGGTTAATAGCTAATTGAGCATGCCATGAAGTAGTTAAGATCTCATAAAGACCTTTATGGCCCTCCCCCGTAAATGGACCTTTATGAGCTTCTAAAATTGTCTTGATGTTATGGCCAATGATCCAATTGGTCTTATACATATGACCGGCTATCAGGAAAAGAATTGCAATAGCCAAATGATGATGCGCAGTATCGGTCAACCACAGACCCCCCGTGACTGGATTTAATCCTCCACGAAAAGTCAAAAAGTCTGAATATTCCGACCAATTCAGGGTGAAAAATGGGGTCAATCCCTTAGCAAAACTGGGATAAAGTTGAGCCAAAAGATCACGATTCAAAATAAATTCATGAGGAAGTGGTATCTCTTTAGGATCCACTCCAGCGTCTAGAAGTTGGTTAATGGGTAAGGAGACGTGTATTTGGTGTCCTGCCCAAGATAGAGACCCAAGTCCTAGTAACCCTGCTAAATGATGGTTCAACATGGATTGTACATCCTGGAACCAAGCCAATTTTGGGGCAGCTTTGTGATAATGAAACCAACCAGCAAAAAGCATTAACGCTGCAAAGATCAATGCACCAATTGCAGTGCAGTAAAGTTGTAATTCACTGGTTATTCCAGATGCTCGCCAAATCTGGAAGAACCCAGAGGTTATTTGTATCCCTCGAAAACCTCCACCTACATCCCCATTCAATATTTCTTGACCTACTATTGGCCAAACTACTTGAGCACTGGGTTTGATGTGAGTGGGATCAGCCAGCCATGCTTCATAATTGGAGAAACGAGCGCCATGATAGTACATCCCACTTAGCCAAATAAAGATGATCGCTAGTTGACCAAAATGAGCGCTAAATACTTTGCGAGAAATATCTTCCAAATCATCAGTATGACTATCAAAATCGTGAGCATCAGCATGTAAGTTCCAAATCCAAGTGGTAGTCTCAGGGCCTTTAGCTAGCGTCTTTGAGAAATGACCAGGTTTGGCCCATTTCTCAAAAGAGGTTTTGACAGGATCCCTCTCCACTACGACCTTTACTTCTGGTTGTTCTGGTGAACGAATGATCATTGAATTCTCCCCTTTCCGGATGGGACATAAATAAGAAGAAACCTGCCAATAGGAATTAGTTAACTTCCGAGAGATATATCTCAACTCGTTTCTCCCCTTATTTTCTAGTGTATGACTGGAGCTACTATGATACGGGAGTCGATCTGAGGCAGGTGTTCAGTTTTATTATGACATATTTTTAAGGTGCTTAAGGGACTGTGGGCTATTATGACCCAAAAAAAGACTTTTTGTGTAATTTCAAAAGCATTTACCGGTTATTTTTACAATGGTTCTAGATGGATAAATATATATCCATAATATCCATATATATATATTTATCCACCTATTAATACTCCTCCGTATGTTCCATATCAAAGACCATCCATCCATTATAAATCTTTATTAATGGATCATTAATGAAAGACATCTCCGGATGGATTTTACCCCTATTAAGAAGATCCATTAACAATCCAGAACCAGAAAAGGTATTATTTATTATATTGTCAATATATTCCTATGAGATGCCGACGGAATTGAATCTAATTTTGGGGAATATTCTGGAATAATTCCATTTATTTCGAGAAAATCAGATATTAATTCAAACGATTTCCCGATAATAGAAATTATCATTCTCCAAAGCGTCCTGTAATCTTTAACCAATTTTGTGCTTCGATGTAATTGCCTGGAGCAAGTGCTATAGCTTGTTCCCAATACTCAGCAGCCTGATCGAACCAAGCCTCCGCAGTTTCAGGATCTCCCTGTCGAATGGCCTGTTCTCCTCGGTCGGGATAGGTCCACTTGGAAAAGTTTTCTTCCCTCAGAACCGTACTTGAGAGTTTCCTACCTCATACGGCTCAATCAACTATTCTTTAGTCCTCTACCCAAATTTCCAAAATATTCTTGGATTGGAGATTATTCATTGGGAGTTCAGATTAACCAAAGGACCAAAAAAAGTAAATGACATGAGTTTCTGATTTCACTTCCAATCAATTAAATGATCAGGTTCTATCTTTTCTCCTACCCTCAAAAAGATGAAGTATAGGAAGAGATATACTTCAGATTGATCGTCCAAATAAAAGTCTTTTTGCAAGGTAACTATCTCAGTTCCATATAGAATTTTTGAAGAGTACTTTCCGTCTGGAGTACTTCACATCTTTAGGATCTGATGCTACACCACTGCTCAATAGCTTAGTAGATCGACTCTATTACATAAGTTGATTCCTGATTCTTGTCAATGAGCAGATTTGATCGTATCAGCCCGAACCTTCTTTCAATAATTGATCTTTATGGTGCTTCCATCATCAATTTAATTTTTTATCCATGGAATACTTAGGCTCTATCTATCTATTCATATTCGGGCTCCTATGAGAGATGTTTTTTTTTGCTACAGCTTATAAAAACCGTTACTTGGGACGGTGCATATGTAGAAAGCCTTTTCTTTTGTTCTTACCCGTAGTAGTTATTAACTAAGTTATTCTATGGTACAGATAGCCGCACGTAATGACAGATCAAGGCCGTATTATTAAGAGCTTGTGGTAAGGATGGGTTCCGTTCTAATGCTTGAAAATAATATTCCAAAGCCTTCGTATGTTCCCCATTACTTGTATGGACAAGACCTATATTATATAGTATATAACTTCGATCATAAGGGTCAGTTTCCAGTCGCATAGCTTCATAATAATTTTGTAAAGCTTCCGCATATTCCCCTTCCGATTGAGCTGACATCCGTTACGGTCGTTCATTCCATTGAAATGATCTCCGCTTCAAAACCGTACATGAGATTCCCACCTCATACGGCTCCTCCTTTCTTTACAGTACGTAATACGGGGAGTAATCCGTGGAATTGAAAAAAGAAAAAAGATTCTGACCCAATATTATGAATTAACAGGGGCTAGTGTATTTCCAATGAATCTCTAGCCATCCTTCTTGCAAAGATTCTTTTCCGAACACCAAGGATCTTAGTACTAGGAATGGAACCTCTAACAATTTCTTTGTTCTTAACGCCCTGTATTCTCCGGGGATTAATCACTTCAACAATCTCCGATGGTTCCATGATAGGGGTATCCGAAGTACAAACGAGATGGATGTTTGTTGTCCCAACCATTCTCACTACCCTTCGGAAAAGGGTAATGCATATGGGCTATAACGAAGCTTTTGTGTTGTTGATTTCCATACGTAGTGCTTTCTCCCCCCATGCGCGCCTATCAGATAGGTTAAACTATACAAGCAAGGCCTATTGCATAGGTGTAACCTTTCGCTCGGTACTAAAATCCTCAGGAGATGAGAGCATCTAAGGCTGCATTGACCGGGGATACACGACAGAAGGAATTGTTCTATCTCCAGAACTCACCTTCACTGAGCGTAAGTTTTATTTTACCCAATTTTTATTCCCGAATACCTTTTCTTTCCCAAAAAAATAAGAACGGAAAAAATATCAAATCACACCATCTCTGTAATAGGTAAATGCTTCTTTTTCCCCCGGAGCCATCGGGATTATTCGCAATAAGATATCCGCTACAATTGTGAAGGTCTTATCAATAAAATTGTCATTTCTCTGAGATCTAGGCATAGTCAATTACAGATTTTATAATTTCCTTCATTCCCTTACGCAAATGATTCCATGAACGAAATTTTTTCTGGTGCACAATACCATAAAATTTATTTCCTTACAATCGTAAATATGTTCTCATTCTATCTATTCCAATTGATTTTTCAAAATGGGAATAGATAGGGAATATTTTCAATAATTGTTCATTAGTAATATTGATGAATAATAATGGAAAAAAAAAAGATTCGTATTAAAAGAATACTAGATTCGGTAAACTCGAGAAGTCCAGTTCGATCATGATCCGAACAAAGAAAGAGTTAAACGATCGAGCATTGCATAATGAGAATGAAATGCCCACCTAGCAATTGTGTGCACATATCCATATAGATAAAGGAATATCGGGAAAAATATGGTCATCATGCATGACACAGGATCATTGCAAAAGAATTAGTTTTCATACAATTGATAACACGATCACTACAGATCCATATATGATCATCATATGGAATGGATCAATTAATCTGTCTAAAATTATTGATTGGGCGATCCGAATAAGATCGTCAAATCAACAGGGATGATTGAGGATTTCCTAAAATAGGAGGAAGTTTGATAAAATGTCCTTTTGTCTTTCCGGGGGAGATTGAATAATTACCTTATTTATTATCTATTTTTTTCCAAAAGATGGAACTGTTCGTACCCGAACAAAAAGACTTTGTAAGGAAGTTGCTATTTACTAATTTTGTTAATGAAAACCGATAGATCTCATAGGAAAGATGGCCGAGCGGTTCAAGGCGTAGCATTGGAACTGCTATGTAGGCTTCTGCTTACCGAGGGTTCGAATCCCTCTCTTTCCGTATCTTCGCCTTACTATTTTCTTCTCATCCATTGTTTTTCCAATCTATTGAATCCCAATAGGACGATCTCCTAATTCCGGGATCAATCTCCTTCTATTTGTGATATAGAAAATAGAATGAACATTGGTTCGTGGTATGGGAAAGGTAAAGACCATTTTAAGAAGCAATAAAAGTATCGTGGATAACAAGATTCTAATGTAACGTACGGAAGGATTATAAAATGTCCCCTTTGGGGAGGGGAAAAAGAAGGGAGAAGAACATAATTTCCAGATGTCCAGCAACCCAACCCCTCCTTTTCATTTCATTCTCGATTCAAGCTTGACGGGAATAATACTCTACGACCAGCAATTCATTAATCTTCAAACTGATCCATTTACTATCTATTATTTGATTGATGAATCCTTTATATTGTAACGAATTAAAAGTCAAATGATTTGGCAATTTATCCCTCTGTAACAGATCTATATTCTTCCTAATAATAGTCCTCAATCTTTGTTGATCTCTTATAGTAATCACATCTTGAGGTTTGCAAGGGTAACTTGGTATATCTACCATATGGTCATTGACCCGGATATGTCCATGATTAACTAATTGTCTAGCTCCGGGAATGGTGGGAGCCATACCCAATCGAAAAATAATATTATCCGAACGCATTTCAAGTAATTGCAATAGGACCTGGCCCGTTGATCCCTTGGCTCTTCTAGCAATACGAACATATTTCAGTAATTGTCGCTCCGTTAGTCCGTAATGAAAACGCAATTTCTGTTTTTCTTCTAGCCGGATACGATATTGAGAGATTTTCCTGGAAGAAGACCGGTTTATAGAATCATTTCTGTATTTGGGTCTTTTACTAGTTAGCCCTGGTAAAGTTTTCAGACGACGTATTATTTTTAAACGAGGTCCCCGATAACGGGACATAGAAACTCCTTATTCAATTAACAATTAGTGCTGGAAAGAAGAAAGGATAGTATAACCCGTACGAGTACTGGAATTATTTTATATAGAGAATGAAGATCTTTCTCCAAAGATCCTAATAGTTCCAATCATTCATCCCGTTCCTAGTTAGGAGTAAGTGATCACGGCATAACGGACCCGACGAACAATCGGAAGAGTATTCTCCATTCCATCGTGATCCTCCCAAAACTTTGTGGATTATGGGAATGAGAGGAACGGAAAAGAGCCAGCTATCGGGATCGAACCGATGACCATCGCATTACAAGTGCGATGCTCTAACCTCTGAGCTAAGCAGGCTCAATGGAATATAACTCCTCATTTCATTGGCGTGAGATCTATAGATTCTTTTGGAATCCTAACAATTATAGCGCGAATCAGATTCAATGACGCAATCCAGATTCAAATTACAACGGAACATCGTTTGAATGTAGATTCCTTCAAGGGAAAGAAAAGGGAAGTAAGGGTCAATTGATATCGATCGTTTTACTCACTATTCCAAATCGACTAGGGGAGGATAATAACATTGCATTGAAAATGCAGAAATAATATAATGATTCCCAGTCATATTCGATTGGGGTAGAGATAGAGATGGCGAGAGAAGAGGAGTAGGGGATGATATTTCTCTCATCCAATATTGAGCAAATATCCAATGAATAACGCTGATGAAGATTACATAATAGGATTAGATCAAGGTATGATCTCGTTCTCTGAGAAGGGGATATGGCGGAATTGGTAGACGCTACGGACTTGATCGAATTGAGCCTTGGTATGGAAACCTACCAAGTGATAGCTTCCAAATCCAGGGAACCCTGGGATATATTGAATGGGTAATCCTGAGCCAAATCCGGTTCATGGAGACAATGGTTTCTTCTCCTAGGATAGGAAGGGGATAGGTGCAGAGACTCAATGGAAGCTATTCTAACGAATGAATCTCATTTGGTCCAATACTGTATTTATAGAACGCTCTATTTACACCTCGAAAGTGGGAATGTTATATAACACAAAACTCGCGATCAGAACTTGAATCCTTCCAAGCATTTTCTTCGTAAGATAGATGCCAGATTCGAGTTGAAGTAATGATTTTACATTAAGTAATCCAATTATGAACTTATCTACTCTAGATAGAGAGTTGAATCAGTTTTTGGAATTAATGGTTGGACGAGGATAAAGATAGAGTCCAATTCTACGTGTCAATGTCAACAACAATGCAAATTGCAGTAGGAGGAAAATCCGTTGGCTTTATAGACCGTGAGGGTTCAAATCCCTCTATCCCCACCCAGGTTCGTTCCCGAACGACTGATCTATTTTCTCCAATTCCGTTAGTTCGAATCCATTCTCACTTCTCGATTCTTTTACCTCACTATTTTATTTATTCATGAAGAGAAGAAATTAGAACATGAATCTTTCCATCCATCTTATGAAAAGTTGGGTTGATCAGTTGATCATATGATAAAATCATTTTGTGATATATGATCCACATAGACGATATCATTTGGAAATTATTCGATCGCAGTCAATTTTTTATCATATTAGTGGCTTCCAGATCGAAAATAATAAAGATTATTCTAAAAACTAGGAAAAATCCTTTTTTTCCTTATTTTTAGTTGACACAAGTTCAAACCTTGTACCAGGATGATCCACAGGGAAGAGCCGGGATAGCTCAGTTGGTAGAGCAGAGGACTGAAAATCCTCGTGCCACCAGTTCAAATCTGGTTCCTGGCAAGATGTCAATATCCATGTATCCATATCTATCTATTCTAGCTAGATGGATATAGGTACATGGATATTGACAGATACGTATCTATATGTACATACGGAGATACCCCGATCAAAATAGATAGATGAATCCATCTATTCTGTTCTCTCCCTCTTCTTTGCTCATATTGTCCCTCCCTGTCCGTTCCAATTGAATCCCGATACTCCTTACATATAAAAAAAGAACTCAGAGGGCAATATTTTACGGTGGAAATATAATCTATTATAAGCTCTAGTATAAAATCAATCGAATCCTCCTTTTGGTTCTCGTACATCGTGTGCGCGTGATTGGCGCATTTCTGATGCGTCAATAAAATATTTGTATTCGTTAATCCATCTCTCTTCCATATCCGGGAATATGGAAGAATTGAATGGATAAGAATTCGGCTCCGATACTAGTTGGAATCTATTCATCCCATCCCGTCCGAACCGAAATGGAATGTATTATCCAAACGATAGATCTATAATTGCAGGGTTGAAGTAGATCCAAACGTTTCAGAGGGTATCTCGAAAGTAGAATCGAATTGAGGTTCAGAAGATTGATGTAATAACTTTTGATCATAGTTCCCAATATGAATACTGGATCCAACATGATGAAACCTATTATTTATAGTGAAATATTTTCTTCTTTCCTTGTTGGAGCTCGGTCCTCATATATCCATCGAGCTTTCTTTTCTTTCACGAAGTGTCGTTATAGCATCTATAATAGCCTCTGGTTCAGGTGGGCAACCCGGCGAATAGACATCCACAGAAATTAACTTATCTATTCCGCGAACGGTACTATAAGAATCTGTACCAAACATTCCTCTGTAATAGTACATGCTCCCATGGCAACTACATATACATATTTTGGTTCGGACATTTGTTCGTATAATCAATCTCACTACAGAAGGAGCCTTTTTCATGGTCACAGTCCCCGCTGTTACAATGAGGTCAGCTCGTCCAGGACCAGATCTTGGTACCGAACCGTAACGATCGGAGTCGAATTGCGAACCTATTAATGAAGCGAATTCGATGGAACCACAACTAGTACCGTAAAGGAGCGGCCATAAACTGGAGAGTCTGGCCCAATTCGTTCGACAGATCGTTTGGGGTAGTTGAAATACCTGGATTCGAAATTGTTTGATCGAGTAAAGGTAACTCTATAGGACAATTATTGGCTTTATGTTATTTTCTACTTCCCTCCCCCCCCCCGAATACTCGGAAACTGAGGACTATTCCAATGCTCCTTTTTGCCACGCATGAACTGAACAACGATGAAAATAAGCACGAGAATTGAAGATCCTATAAATGCGGATATACCCTGTATACTAGAACTCATAGCCCATAAATAAAGGGAGACTGTTCCAACATTAGGAACAACAAGAACTGGAGCGAACATATAATGATCCTAGATCGGATCCAAGTATCTTCCATTGGTTCGATACCTGATTCGTAACTAGTAGTCCGGTTCTTGACCAGTAGGGGCCAAAGCTCCGGAAATCAAGGATGCAAGAATAGGTAAGAATGAGGCTAGATATTAATGAAAATATCCAGCCAGAAAGTATTCTATTTGGGAAATAGGAACATGAATATACTCCTTTTAAATAGATTCAATTCTTACCCTTTTCCGTCAAGTTCTTCATCATTCTCCCACCCACCACGGGTGGAAGACCAAAGGACCGAACAATCAATACAATCAATTAGAATTGATTCACATATTCTTGTTCGTTTCGACCATGGCTTATTACAAAGTTAATTCAATGAAATGTTACTGGAATGTCTATTGATAATACTTTACATTAATAAAGTATGAGAGAAAGAATGTGATTGGGTCCCGAACTACCCAATTTAAGATCTGAGTCTATACTCATATTATAGAATGAATATGTTGATGATCTTTATCCAGCATCCATGGCTGAATGGTTAAAGCGCCCAACTCATAATTGGCGAACTCGCGGGTTCAATTCCTGCTGGATGCAGGGGAACTGCACATATTCATTCTTTATGGAATGGGAAAAAGTAGGAGGGATAACAACAAACATTTGAAGAATACCAAACCTTTCATTTTATTGAAAGGCTTGGTACTGTTCAGTTAAGCAATACACGATAACAATCCATCAGAGTATTATCCGCCTATTGAAATAGATTCAACAGCAGCTAGATCCAGAGGAAAGTTGTGAGCATTACGTTCGTGCATAACTTCCATACCTAACCTATGATATATCTGTATAATTCAATTTGTTTATGATTCGATATAATAATAACTACAGGCATTACGGGAAAAAAGGTAAAAGGAAGAAAAAATAGAAAAACGAGAGGAGGGATAAAAATTTATGGATGAAGTGAAATATCCAGTACTTACGGAGAAAAGTATTCGTCTATTAGAAAGGAATCAATATACTTTTAACGTCGATTCGCAATCGAACAAAACAAAGATTAAAAATTGGATTGAGCATTTCTTCAATGTGAAAGTGATAGCTATGAACAGTTATCGCCTCCCTGAAAAAGGAGGAAAGAGAGGGTCAATGATAGGACATCCAATACGTTGTAAACGTATGATTATTACACTTAAAACCGGTGATTCTATTCCACTCTTTTCAGAACAATAAGAATTCAAAATTGAAACTAAATGGCCATCCGTTCATATAGAATTTTAACTCCAGACACACGCAATAGATCTGTATCAGGTTTCGATGGAAGAGTGCAGTTTGATCCGCAGAAAAAATTGACCTCTGGACAGCATCATTGTGGGAAAGGTCGTAATGGAAGAGGAATTATTACCGTAAGACACAGGGGAGGGGGTCACAAGCGTCTGTATCGTCAAATTGATTTTCGACGGAATAAGGAAAACATATCGGGAAAAATTGTGACCATAGAATACGACCCTAATCGAAGTGCATACATTTGCAAGGTGCACTACAAGAATGGCGATAAGATGTATATTCTGCATCCCAGAGGGGTCATGATTGGAGATACTATTCTTTCTGGTCCAAAAGCTCCTATATCAATAGGAAATGCCTTACCTCTGAGTGCGGTTTGAATTATTAATTCACGTGATCGGAAGCAACCGATTGGGTTTACAGCAAAACCTATAAATCTATCACTGATCCAACTAGGACACTTTTACGGGACGAACCCCAAAGGGAAACTGAGGATAAATGACAGCAGGTGATTGGATCCAAAAATTGTTCGTATCAGATCATTGGTTTCGAAGATATGATAATATGGAGAGGACCAGATTGTTTGTCCGAAGCATGAACAAAATGGGATAGAGGCACCCTCGAAAAAGACAAGTTACTCACATTTGATCTGATGGTCAGAGGCAGATTCGGAGCTGGACAGTGGTAATAATTCCCAAAAGGAAAAGATGGGGAGAGGAAAAAAAGTAGAAAGAGAGAGAAGATAAAAAGATGTTGAATATGCCTCCTACGTTATCCATAACATACGAAAGTATTAGCGTAATTTGATAAAGTCATTCATTCTGAATGCTACATAAAGAATACAAGCCAGATGATGGAATAGAGAGACCTAGGATGTAGAGAATCGGGACATAGAGAATACAATAAATAGAGGCCCTTTCTAATCTCGATTCTATTTAATCAATATATGTGAATGAATATCATCTCATATACATCCAGAAAGCTGTATGCCCTGAGAGAGGCTTGTACAGTTTGGGAAGGGATTTTTATTCATCGGAATAAGAATCTACTTCAACCAATATGCCCTTAGGCACGGCTATACATAACATAGAAATAACACTTGGAAAGGGTGGACAATTAGCTAGAGCGGCAGGTGCTGTAGCAGAACTGATCGCAAAAGAAGATCGATCGGCCACATTAAGATTACCTTCTGGAGAAGTTCGTTTAATATCTGAGAACTGCTCAGCAACAATTGGACAAGTGGGTAATATCACTGCAAACAATAGAAGTTTCGGTAAAGCTGGAGCTAAACGTTGGTTAGGTAAGCGTTCTGAGGTAAGAGGAGTAGCTATGAACCCTGTAGATCATCCTCATGGAGGTGGGGAAGGAAGAACCCCAATTGGCAGGAAAAAACCCGTGACCCCCTGGGGCTATAGTGCGCTTGGAAAGAAAAGTCGGAAGAGGAATAGATACAGTGATGCTTCAATCCTTCGTCGACGTGAGTAAGAATGGTTGGATATCCATAAAAAAAAAAAAAAGGAAAGAAAGGTAATTGATCATGGCACGTTCACTGAAAAAAAATCCTTTTGTGGCTAATCATTCATTGAGGAAAATTCAAAATCTAAACATAAAGGAAGAAAAGAAGATAATAGTGACTTGGTCCCGGGCCTCTGTCATTGTACCCGCAATGATCGGTCATACAATTGCTGTTCATAATGGGAGGGAACATTTACCCATTTATGTAACAGATCGTATGGTAGACCACAAATTGGGGGAATTTGCACCTACTCTACTTTTTCAGGGACATGCGAGAAACGATAAGAAATCTCGTCGTTAATTGAGAGATACTTGTTTGTCATTCATTGGGGAGGATGGAGTCAATGGGAAATAATAGTCCAGGTCCGGAGATACGAGCTTTGGCGAGAAATATACGTATGTCTGCTCATAAAGCACGTAGAGTAATTAATCAAATTCGTGGTCGTTCATATGGACAAGCACTTATGATACTGGAACTGATGCCTTATGGGGCCTGTTATCCGATATCACAATTAATTCATTCTGCGGCGGCGAATGCAAATCACAATATGGGTTTGAACAAAGCCAATTTACTCGTTGGTAGAGTCGAAGTGAATGAAGGTGCTGTTTTAAAAAGGGTTCAACCTAGAGCTCAGGGACGTGGTTATCCAATACAGAAACCCACTTGTCATATAACTATTGTATCGGAGGAAATCTCCAGATCGAATGATCCGATTATGTCAATAGACTCCCGAAAAAGAGGATATGTATGGCACAAAAAATAAATCCACTTGGTTTTAGACTTGGTGTAACCCAAAATGATCGTTCCCATTGGTTCGCACAACAAAGGAATTATTCCAAAGATCTCCGAGAAGATCAAAAAATACGTACTTGCATTGAAAACTATGTACGAACACATATAAAGAGCTCCTCGAATTATGGAGGAATTGCACGTGTAGAGATTCGCAGAAAGATCGATTTGATTCAGATAAAAATCTATATTGGATTTCCCAACTTGTTGTTAATAGAAGGTAGGGGTCAAGGAATTGAAAAATTAAGAAACGATGTACTAAATATGCTCAATTCTGTGGACCGAAAACTTCACATTGCTATAGAAAAAGTTGCAAAACCATATAGAAAACCTAATATTCTTGCGGAGTATATTGCCCTACAACTAGAGAATAGAGTTCCATTCAGAAAAACAATGAAGAAAGCTATTGAACTGGCTGAACGGGAAGATGTAGAAGGTATTCAGATCCAAATTGCAGGACGTCTCGACGGAAAGGAAATTGCCCGGGTCGAATGGGACAGGGGAGGTAGGGTTCCCCTACAGACAATTCGGGCTAGGATTGATTATTGTTATTATCCGGTTCAAACCATCTATGGAGTTTTAGGGATAAAAATTTGGATCTTAGAGGATTAGGAATAATTGGTCTTTTTCCCAATCTGCCCGATCATGGATCATCAATTTTATCAGATCAAATAGAAATTAGATTTACCATTTCGGAACCGTGCTATGCTTAGTGTGCGACTCGTTGGAATCGAGCTTTTCATTCTTTTCCGGAGTTATGGAGAACTCGAAATAAGAACGGATTGGTCTCTGGTATAAATAAACTAGAGACTAACTCATTGCTTCATATTGCCAAGATCCAATAACTATGGGTAGATACTATCACCTCAAAAATACTTTCTTCCACGATAGAAAAAATGATATTTTTATCTCTCGTGAAGCGATAAAGGTGTTTGGTAATGCGGAAAAAGAAAAAAAAAAGAAGGAGAAATGAAATCTTCTCCCAATATTGTATGGTTCATTAATTACCCTCCGAAAAGCAGTGTGATAAAGCATAAGAATCATCCTGATTCATTCAAGCAAGATTGAAGGGATTCAGTTTATGAAGGAGAAAGAGCTTCGGGTCGATGGAAACTAAGGAAATTGATTCCGTAACAGATGAAAATAAAGCTCCATTGCGGAGGGAAGACCTGGGCATTTAGATAGAAGCTATGGAACGATGGAACCTATGACTGCATAAGATCATATAGGAATCTTAATCATTCATTGGATAGGATGGCGAAATAAACCGAAAACGAATTAATCTCATTGGAGTCTATAAGTAAGTCGACCCCATGGAGCAAATACCGGAAGAGTTAATATTCGCCTGTGACATTATTTATTAAGATTATTGGATGGAAATAAAAGAGTTATTCGTCCTGTAAATTAGATTCTATATACGATATGCGTAATGCGTAGATATAGACTCATTTATATATAAATATAAACTACAGTCCAATTTGACATAGATTATTCACGAGGAGCCGGATGAGAAGAAACTTTCATGTCCGGTTCTGGATTAGAGATGGGATCAAAATACTATAAACCATCGACTATAACCCAAAAAGAACAAAATTTCGTAAACAACATAGGGGAAGAATGAAAGGAGTATCTTATCGCGGCAATCGCATTTGTTTTGGTAGATTCGCTCTTCAAGCACTTGAACCTGCTTGGATCACATCTGGGCAGATAGAAGCCGGACGAAGAACGATTACTCGTTATGCCCGTCGTGGCGGAAAAATATGGGTACGTATATTTCCCGACAAACCTATTACAATGAGACCTGCAGAAACACGTATGGGTTCCGGGAAAGGATCTCCCGAATATTGGGTATCTGTCATCAGACCAGGTCGAATACTTTATGAAATGGGCGGAATATCCGAAACCGTCGCTAGAGCAGCTGCTAGAATAGCTGCATACAAAATGCCTATACGTACTCAATTTGTTACTACTTAACCCATACAGAATAAAAGAGCTATTTCTGGTGGAAGAATATTACTAGTTCGTAAGAACTCTTTCTTTTCTTTCTTTTAATGTTATCTGCCGAGGTAACAAATCTTTTGGAGGAAAAATGATTCAGTCTCAAACTTATTTGAATATAGCGGATAACAGTGGAGCCCGAAAAATAATGTGTATTCGAGTTCTAGGAGCAAGTAATCGTAAATGCGCTCATATAGGTGATGTTATCATTGCTATAATTAAAGAAGCAGTACCTAACATGCCCCTGGAAAAATCGGAAGTGGTTAGAGCCGTAGTTATACGCACCTGTAAAGAACTTGAACGTGACAATGGAATGATGATACGATCTGATGACAATGCAGCAGTTGTCATTGATCAGGAAGGAAATCCAAAAGGAACTCGAGTTTTTGGTCCGGTTGCTCAGGAATTGAGACAATTGAATTTCACGAAAATAGTTTCATTGGCTCCCGAAGTCTTATAAGTACTGATAGATCTTGTAGAAATCTTCTACTTACTGATAGTTCATCAAATGGTACATGGATCAATTCATTGCACCTCAGGCATATTCCTCGAAGAAGATCGAACATGCCTTTTATATCGAGACCAGGAATTCCTAAGAATTCGTTCGTCATGGGTAACGATACTATTGCCAATCTAATTACTTCTATAAGAAATGCCGACATGGCAGAAAAAGGAACAGTTCGAGTAACAGCTACTAATATAACCAGGAACATTGGAAGGATCCTTTTACGAGAAGGTTTTATAGAAGATGTTAGGGAACATCAGGAAGGCCAAAAATCTTTTTTTATATCGACTTCAAAATATCGGAGAAGGAAGAAAAGGACATATATAACCACGTCAAAGCGTACCAGCAAACCTGGTTTAAGAATTTATTCCAATTATCGAGAAATTCCAAAAGTTCTAGGTGGAATGGGGATCGTAATTCTTTCTACTTCCCAAGGAATTTTGACGGATCGAGAAGCTCGACAGAAAAAAATTGGAGGAGAAATATTATGTTATGTATGGTAATTAATCTCAATTTTGTCCAAAAATATTGATTCTGTAAGATATCCCCATGGTATTCAAATCGGAGCAAGTTTGGTTCGAGACACCATTCATATTAATCCAAGCACGTTAGTCAATTTTTTTTATCAAAAGAGGAGGAGATTCGATGAACAAACAGAATTTGATCCATGCGGAAGGTTTGGTTACTGAATCACTCCCCAACGGTATGTTTCGAGTTCTGACAGATAATGGATGTCAGATTCTGACTCATATTTCAGGTAGGATTCGACGTAATTCCGTACGAATACTACCAGGAGATAGGGTCAAGGTTGAATTAAGTGCTTATGATTTAACCAAAGGACGTATAATATATAGACTTAGCAACAAATCTTCAAACGATTGAATCGCCTTTTGAACATCTGATAGGGATCGAGAATCATAGATTCAATGGACTTTCTCAGGGAACAAAATGTAATATGAGCAAATTGGAGGGTCACAAATATGAAAATTCGTGCTTCTATTCGTAGAATTTGTGGAAAATGTCGACCAATTCGTAGACGGAAACGAGTTATGATAATTTGTTCCAATCCGAGACATAAGCAAAAACAGGGGTAATTCTCTTCTATATCAATGAACGGATCTAGCGGTAAAATAGATTTCGATATGCATTTTTTGAACTGAACTCATAATGATTAATATGTCAAAAACTACAAAAAGAATTGGTTCACGTAGGAATGAACATCGAATACTCAAAGGAGTTATTCACGTTCAAGCAAGTTTTAACAATACCATTGTGACTGTTACAGATGTACGGGGACAAGTTTTATCTTGGTCTTCTGCCGGTGCCTGTGGATTCAAAGGCACAAGGAGAGGTACACCATTTGCTGCCCAGACTGCAGCAGAAAATGTTATTCGTACATTAATGGATCGGGGTATGGAACGAGTAGAAGTTATGATAAGTGGCCCTGGTCGGGGGAGAGATACAGCATTACGAACCATTCGTAGAAGTGGCATACTATTAAGTTTTGTACGTGACGTAACCCCTATGCCACATAATGGATGTAGACCTCCCAAAAAGAGACGTGTGTAAGAATTGAATGAATTTCAAGAGAAAGAAATGATTTAATGATCTAATCAAATAATCTTGGTATGATTCGAGATGAAATCTCAGTCTCTATTCAGACACTACGATGGAAGTGCATCGAATCCAGAGCATACAGTAAGCGTCTTCATTATGGCCGTTTTGCTCTATCCCCGCTCCGCAAGGGTCGAGCCGATACAATAGGCATCGCAATGCGAAGAGCTTTACTTGGAGAAGTAGAAGGAACATGTATCACACGTGTTAAATTGGAGAACATAAAACATGAATATTCCGCGATAATAGGTATTGAAGAATCAGTACATGACATTTTGATGAATCTAAAAGAAATTGTACTTAGAAGTGATTCGTACGGAATCCGAGAAGCTTCTATCTATATCGTTGGACCCAGAAATGTAACTGCTCAAGATATCATATTACCACCTTCTGTGAAAATAATTGATACTACACAACATATAGCTAGACTTACTAAATCAATTACTTCTGATATAAGATTACGAATTGAAAAAAATCGCGGATATATTATACATAGTCCAAATAATTATCAGGACGGAATTTTTCCTATAGATGCTGTTTTTATGCCTGTTCGCGATGCGAATTATAGTATTCATTCCTATGGGAGCGGAAATGAAATACGAGAAGTCCTTTTCCTGGAAATATGGACGAATGGGGGGTTAACTCCTAGAGAGGCACTTTACGAAGCTTCTCGAAATTTGATCGACTTATTGATTCCCTTCCTGCATGGAGAGGAACAGAACATCGATGGAATGAACAATAGAAAAGGGTCTAATATGCCTCCCTTCCCCCTTTCGCACGTATTGACTGATACGAGGGAAACGAAAGAAAAAATTGCATTTAAACATATTTTCATTGACCAATTAGAGTTACCCCCCAGAACCTATAACTGCCTCAGAAGAGCCAATATACATACATTATTGGACCTCTTAAATTACAGTCGAGAAGATCTGATGAGAATTGAACACTTCGGGAAGGAATCTGTCGAACAGGTATTGGAAGTTCTACAAAAACGTTTTGCAATTGATCCACCCAGGAATTAGTTTCGGGTTCATTAAATGGTTGGTTCCATTCCATCTCTTCATTCATTTCCTTTCCCCAAGTGTTTCTGGAGAGTCATGAGAATCATTTCATTTCAAATCTTTTACATATCTCTATTTCATGGAATATTTGAAATAAATCTCTGGCAAGATGGGTATATCTAGGGAGATATAATTTGTCTTAAAGCAACTACTCCCTAGATATATGAATAAAAAATTGAAATATTTTTGTATTCGACAGTTAGATCAAATTGGAAAAGACCTAAAGTTAAAGATTCATCAATAGGCAACGCTGCCCCAATACCTAACCAAAGGGCTACTGCAGTACCGATCAAGGATACTGTTGTAGCTACTGGACGACGAAATGGATTCTGAAATTGATTAACATTCTCTAGAAAAGGTACCGTCAATGATCCCGCGGGTACTGAGCCCATTAAAAGGACACCTAATAATTTGTTAGGTACTGTACGAAGTATTTGGAATACAGGGAAAAGATACCATTCGGGTAATATCTCCAAAGGAGTTGCAAATGGATTTGCTGGTTCACCAATCATTGATGGTTCTAGAACCGCTAAACCTATTGTACATGCAATAGTACCTAAAATTACTACTGGAAAAATATATAAAAGATCATTGGGCCAAGCGGGCTCTCCATAATAATTATGTCCCATACCTTTAGCTAATTTAGCCCTTAATACAGGATCATTCAAGTCAGGTTTCTTTGTTATTGGGATAAGTAGATCCCTATGGATCTATCCCCCGAAAGAACCGGACATGCCGATTTTGATCATCCGGCTCGAACAATAACTGGAGGGAGTATATATCACTTTTTTTCCCGTGATGGAAGACGGATTGGAAGAATAGGAACTAATAATGTCTATGATCATCCATCATTGGTAATTTTATTATTCCAGTTAAATGCTCATTACCCAAGTAAGCTCACAAATTCGATCATGATCGATATGCCTTTTGGACCATCTTAGTCCTTGTAATTTGTGTTTATCACCACGAATAGACCTCTAATAGACCTCAAAGGTTTTTTAGCATACAAGGTATTGACTTGTTATTGATCCGACCTCTCTCCTTCCTTAGATCCCTTCTTTAACTCCGATAGTTTTCCCATCGAAATGGATGCAAGGGAAATGGATGCATTTTCATACTATGAAAAGGATAAGTAAAGTCATATGGTCCAATTATTTATTATATGAAAATATTACCCCATTGACCGGATCTCACGGAGCCCTTCCTGATCCGGATTCGATCATAGAAAGAATTCTCTTGGAACGGAACAAATGGACCGATGCCTTTCTTTCCACCCAGGTGCTAAACTTCCTATTTCTGATAAGGAAATTGGGACAGAGACACATTTTACCAGAAATATTTATGTGGTAGATCGGAGAAAGTATCTGCATGGCCTAATCAATAGTTCAAGTCACACACTCCCATAATCCATCTTCTCCGTCTGAGAATCTACTCCAATTATTTGTTTGTATTGGATAAATAATACTCCAAAATCGAAAGGAGAAATCCGAGGACCCTATTCTCTATTTTCTATGGATATTCCCATTTTTGAATAAGAAATATTCCTGGCGATGATATATTACCGTTGTTACTCGGAACAAGAAATTATGAATAGTTATTTCCAATCTATCTTTCCTCTCTATAAAGGACCTGAAATACCCTGCTTACGGATCATTAGAAAGTGCATTGGCATAAATACAGCAGTAAGAAGGGGTAATATGAAAGTGTGTAAACTATAAAAACGAGTCAAGGTAGATTGACCCACGCTAACACTTCCGCGTAATAACTCTACCAAAGGAGATCCTATTACAGGAATAGCCTCGGGCACACCGGTCACAATTTTCACTGCCCAATAACCAATTTGATCCCAGGGCAAAGAATAACCAGTTACACCGAAAGATACGGTCAGCACAGCTAAAATTACACCCGTGACCCAAGTTAATTCACGGGGTTTTTTGAATCCACCTGTGAGATAAACACGGAATACGTGCAGAATCATCATTAGAACCATCATACTTGCTGACCATCGATGGATTGATCGGATTAGCCAACCAAAGTTAACTTCGGTCATTAGGTATTGAACAGAGGCAAAAGCTTCTGTAACGGTCGGACGATAGTAAAAAGTCATAGCAGAACCAGTAGCTACTTGTACTAAAAAACAGGTAAGTGTGATCCCCCCTAGACAATAAAATATATTGACATGAGGAGGAACATATTTACTGGTAATATCATCCGCAATCGCCTGAATCTCGAGACGCTCTTCGAACCAATCGTATACTTTATTGAGATAGGTAAACTTCAATTCCCCCTCTGAAAACCGTACATGAGAATTTCCCTTCATACGGCTTAAACAAGAACACGCAAATGCTTTTGGACACAAATATCTAAATTGGAGAAAATATCGAGATACTTGATGGTTCGTTGCCTGACCGGCTGGGGAAATGAGGATGATTCGAAACAATCCAGCATTTCTATTAGAAGACTCTATCTATAGTGCCAAAATTGAAAATAGTGCCAAAATTTCAAGTCGGCTCATCCCTATGATAAATCACTATAGGCCCTTTGAACGATCTTTTACCCTATTCGTATGATATCAGTTCCCTAGAAAAGAACTAATATAGACGATTGATAGGAATTATCTTGTCGAGATCTCAATAGATGAATCAATCCAAACCTCAGATTTCAATTATACCCCGATGATTTTATCAAATCCCCAAAAGGTTCTTTGGGTAATAACCTTTTAATCTTCGCTCACTCGATGAAATATGCTAACTAAGAGAAATCAAATACTATATCATTCTTTTATCATAATAAGCATAATTATGAAAGGGGATAGATCCTTCGATTTATTATAGGAAATACCTCTTTCAATTTATTTATTGGAAGCCTGGTGACGAGGAAATGATAGGTACAAACCATAGTTCAAATCTTCCTGGAACATATCTATGATAGACCTCGTGCTCTAGAGATTCAATAATCTATCAATTAAATATCCAACGAGGTAGGACCATCTTGATGAAGATAACAGATCGGTCTTCTGTACTATAAATATGGATCGATTTCAACAAGTCGCACACCCATATTCCAAAAATCCTTAGAGAAAAGTAATTACACGATCAAACTATTGGAACAAGATAAGCTAAAAACTAAAAGCCCCTATTTGGTCTGAGTTTGGATCCCTCAGTTCTTCTTTTTTTTCTTCAAGAGCTCGCCGGGCGGATTTTGTAGTTCCTCTAGCCCCAACTAACCGGAATCCCATCCAATAAAACGGAAGAATTATAAATCTCCAAGATAATAGATAGGAATACTGCAAATAGAGCCATTGCAAAACCCATAAGAGGAGTAGTTCCCCATCCAGGAGCTACTTTACCATATTCCGAATTAAGCGGTCTTAAGGACGTTCCTACACCGGTTTCTCTTGGCTTTATTTTGGAAGTATTATCAACGGTCTGTGTAGCCATAGAAACTATTGTATTGGTTGAGATCTGTTAACTTTGTTATTATATCGTAAACATACCATGATATTGGATCACCTAATAATGGAAACTGCAACCTTAGTCGCCATCTCCATATCTTGTTTACTTGTGAGCTTTACTGGTTATGCCCTATACACCGCCTTTGGGCAACCCTCTGAACAACTTAGGGATCCTTTTGAGGATCACGAGGACTAATAGAGAGAATGACCTTCCCCTATGGGGAAGGTCATTCTCTCTTTGATGGGAGAAAAAGAATGAGGATTTGGAGAAGCAAAATTATTTTCCCCCTTTACCCGGAATTTTGGGTGGTTCTCGGAAGAAAATAGCGAAAAAGATTATCCCTAGGGTCGATACCAACAGGAATGTATAAACCAATGCTTCCATAGATTCGATCGTAATTTACAATTATGGAGATAGCTTTCGTACTAATATTGATTAGAGAAGAGATAAGAGAAATATCATACCACTTGTCTCTTAGTAGTTGGATCTCCCAGTTTTTGGAATGCTCCAAATTCTACTCGAGAATCCAAATCCGGGTCGATACCAGCAAAAACATCTCTGAATAGGGTTCTAGAGCCATGCCAAATGTGTCCAGAAAAGAAAAGGAGAGCAAATGTAGCATGTCCGAAAGTAAACCAACCCCTTGGACTACTACGAAAAACACCATCGGATTTTAAAGTAGCACGATCTAATTCAAAAATTTCACCTAATTGAGCACGTCTAGCATATTTTTTGACTATAGCAGGATCACCAAAACTAACCCTGTCAAGTCCACCACCATAGAACTCAACAGTTACACCTACTTGTTCAACACTATACTTTGATTCTGCCCTCCTAAAAGGCACATCGGCTTTCACAATTCCTTCTTTGTCTACCAGAACTACTGGAAATGTTTCGAAAAAGGTAGGCATACGACGTACAAAAAGCTCATTTCCCTCCTTATCTTTGAAGATAGGATGTCCTAACCAACCAACAGCTATTCCATCTCCATTGTCCATCGCACCTGCTCTGAATAACCCCCCCTTAGCTGGATTATTACCAATGTAATCATAAAAAGCGAGTTTCTCGGGAATTTTTGACCAGGCTTCCGATAGGCTCAAATTTTCGGCCAGACCGGCACGAACTCGTCGATCTATTTCTTGTTGAAAGTATCCCTGATCCCACTGGTAACGAGTGGGACCAAATAATTCGACCGGAGTAGTTGCAGAGCCATACCACATGGTTCCGGCAACAACGAAAGCTGCAAAAAACACAGCAGCAATACTGCTGGATAGGACCGTTTCAATATTCCCCATGCGTAATCCTACGTATAAACGTTGGGGAGGACGAACACTGAGATGGAATAGACCTGCTAATATACCCAATATACCCGCTGCAATATGATGAGAAGCTATTCCTCCCGGAACAAAAGGATCAAAACCTTCAGCTCCCCATGCTGGATCCACTGGTTGTATTTTTCCAGTTAGTCCATAAGGATCAGACACCCATATCCCAGGACCATACAAACCTGTTACATGAAATGCTCCAAATCCGAAACAAGCTACTCCTGAGAGGAATAAATGAATTCCAAATATTTTTGGCAAATCTAAACAAAGTTTTCCCGTACGTTCATCAAAGAATAGTTCCAGATCCCAATATACCCAATGCCAGATAGCTGCCAGAAAGCACAGGCCAGAAAAGAAGATATGTGCCAAGGCCACACCTTCATAACTCCAAATACCAGGATTAATTACAGTTTCTCCATTGATGCTCCATCCACTCCATGAATTCTTTATTCCCAAACGAGTCATAAAAGGTATAACGAACATACCTTGTCTCCACATTGGATCAAGAACAGGATCGGATGGATCAAAAACTGCTAATTCGTACAGAGTCATTGAACCGGCCCAACCAGAAACTAGAGCTGTATGCATTATATGTACAGAAATTAACCGGCCAGGATCATTCAATACGACGGTATGAACGCGATACCAAGGCAAACCCATGCAAACACCCCTTTATCGGAAAAAGTAGACACTATGTAACTTTCTCACATTGGATTGGAAGAGATAATGCTATCGAGTTAAACCCGAATCATCTCGAAGGTGAACATCTATTCACTTGGACATTGCTATAGAACAGGTTCGAAACAATTCTGTTCATACATAATAGCAGGGAGAGGCAAAGATATTTTATCGTTTGTATGTACCAATACACAATGCGGGGATTGGTCCCATTTATACTGATAAAACACATAAATACTTGTTCATTATTTGAGGAACCTGCGAAAAAAAGAGGAAACTAGATCTCCCTATTCATTCTTCCGTTCGTCTATGAACGATATCTCCTTTCCTTCCAAGTTATGGACCAGAATATACTTTCCGATAAACACGTACCAGAAGTCCATTTCTTCATATTTCTGTTGTACTTATAATCAGGATCCTGGAGATTACGTAATGCTCACTCTTAAGCTGTTCGTTTACACAATAGTGGTATTTTTCATTTCTCTTTTTATCTTTGGATTTCTATCGAACGATCCAGGACGTAATCCCGGACGTAAAGAATAGTGAAAAAAGTCTCTAGGTTAATTGGTCTTTTCCGTAGAAAGATTCGGAGTTTTCGTTTTCAGGATCAATAGTGACCGAACGGAGAGAGAGGGATTCGAACCCTCGGTACGGATTATCCGTACTACGGATTAGCAATCCGCCGCTTTAGTCCGCTCAGCCATCTCTCCAAGATGGAAGAGTTCATGTGTAACAAAATGAATGGTGGAGTGAAGGTGTATACCATAACATGTATGGATTGTATCGATAATGTAATGAATAGAGCAATTATTTAGAGAAAAAGAAATCTAGTGAATCATATTGTTCATTCCGTTCAAAATAATTCTTTTTTCCTGAACTAGAAAGCCTAGAGTTATATAACCTATTTTTATGTGATAAAAAATCCTTTTAATACTGGTTGGCCTGTTTTCGACAGAGCACCGCTGTACTTTCAATGTTTTCTATTTTCATTTGGCTTTATATCTATTTTATGTGGTATGATATTGTTTATAGTGACTGAGGGCTATAGGAACCTGACTGAGAAAATAAACAACAAAAAAACATAGAAAATGGAAGAAAAGTGATTAATCTTGACAACATTTTATTCATACATCCATCAAGTCGATGGGATCATAGGGGTGAAAGAAAACGAAATGGATCTAGAGGTTATTGCACAGCTCACTGTTCTGACTCTGATGGTTGTATCGGGCCCATTAGTAATTGTTTTATCAGCAGTTCGCAAAGGTAATCTATAATTACAATGAGCCATCTCCGGGAATGACATACTATTTACCCAAGTATTTCATCTCCGGGGATGGAGATTCATGTAATGATGAAAACGAGGTAATTATTGATATAAACTTGAAATAGAGATTGATAACTCCCCATCTTCCTATTGGTTGGACAAAAGATCGATCCGTATGTTACAATTGGATCGTGGCGGGTATAGTTTAGTGGTAAAAGTGTGATTCGTTACATTATCAACTAAAATAGTTGAAGGATCTTTTACATGGATCTTTGATCCATCTAAAGCTCTATTTCCAGATAGGTTAAAAACCTTCCCTATGAATACCATGGTTCAGGAATAGCATACCTTCTCGTAATCTGGATATGAAATGAGAAAAGACAAACACATTTTTGATTCCAAGATAGCGACACAGAATGTTTTAAAGGTTAGAGAAATCTTTCCAATTAGAGAAATCACAGATCTATGGAGATCCAAAGATATTTTTTCATCGTGACTAAACCTTCAACATATGGATGGAAAGACCCCAGGTTGAAGCCGAATAGCTATAGAACGATGACTTTGGTTTACTTGGGTTATCGGCATTTCGTTCGAGCTCGGTGGAATTTGTTCTCCTGGGGATCGGAATCAGTAGAAATAGGGAACGAAGTAACTAGAAAGATTTGTTATTATTTGAAACTTTTCAAATTTATCTTTCTATAGGGATCATCTAGAAAGTGAGCAAGTATTCTACGATTCGGGGCCCTTCACTAAAAAAAAAATAGAGAAGGGGAGAAAAGAGAAGAAACTGACGTAGATGCTATGGGTACGATAATAAATTAGGGTTTTATTAAAAAGATAAAAAAAAAAAAGAGGAGAAAGAATTGAAATCTCCTTTAACAAAGATTTGATATAAATACTCCGCTTCTTCCCTCATACCGCTCTCTATCCCCCATAAAGGAGCCGAATGACATGAAATTCTCATGTTCGGTTCTGAATTAGAGGCATTGAATAATCAATGTCGACTATAACCCCTAGCCTTCCAAGCTAACGATGCGGGTTCGATTCCCGCTACCCGCTAACAGATATCTACCTATTATATTCTATCTATATAGATATAATAGGTAGATAGAAAGTGATTAAGTATATAACATAATTTCACGATGCATTCAAAATTCATTTTCCGTTTCAATGTGAAATAGATTCCATTCTTTTCCTATCCTAACCTCATTGTGAATAAAAAGGTGGATCGGGCGGGATAATGTATGCCAAAGAGAGAGAGTGAAAATAAAAAGAAAAAAAAATGTAAGAGAGAAAGAGCGTCCATCGTCTAATGGATAGGACAGAGGTCTTCTAAACCTTCGGTATAGGTTCAAATCCTATTGGACGTAATACTCTTCAATTGTTCTAATTTGTTGTGCAATGTATTGGAACAAATTCTTCAGCTCTTTTTCCTGTTCCGAATGGTTCCACTAAATTAGAAAATATTCACTTTTGTTCTTGAAGTACAAAAAGTTCAGTATGTTCCTTAAGAGCCTCTTCCAGAAGGGCTTTTGCTTCTTCCGTAAATGTACCAGTAGAACGTATAATTTCTCCGAACTGAGGTTTATTCTTTATCAAGTACTCGCGTAACCGAACGAGAAATTTTCTCACCTGTGCTATCTCTAATATATCTAGGTATCCATTCGTTCCGGTATAAATAGTAGCTATTTGTTCTTCTACTTTCAAAGGAGCCGACTGAGATTGTTTGAGCAACTCACGTAATCGTTGACCCCTTGCCAATTGATCTTGAGTAGCTTTATCAAGATCGGAAGCAAATTGTGCAAAGGCTTCCAACTCTGCAAATTGAGCTAACTCTAATTTCAATTTTCCAGCTACCTTTTTCATAGCTTTTATCTGAGCCGCGGATCCTACTCTAGATACGGAAATACCCACATTAATAGCAGGTCGGATCCCGGCATTGAATAGATCGGCCGATAAAAATATTTGTCCATCGGTAATGGAAATTACATTAGTGGGAATATAAGCTGAAACATCTCCAGCTTGAGTCTCAACTATTGGAAGAGCAGTCACACTCCCCTCACCTAATAGCGAACTTAATTTAGCTGCTCTTTCTAAGAGACGGGAATGCAAATAGAAAACATCTCCCGGATAAGCTTCTCGGCCGGGTGGTCTTCTTAATAGAAGAGACATTTGTCGATAAGCTTGTGCCTGTTTGGAGAGATCATCATAAATGATTGAAGTATGTTGTTTCTTATACATGAAGTATTCAGCCAAAGCTGCCCCTGTATAAGGAGCGAGATATTGTAATGTAGCGGGAGAATCCGCAGTTTCCGCTACCACAATGGTATATTCCATTGCGCCACGTTCTCGGAATGTATTAACTACCTGAGCCACGGAAGAAGCTTTTTGACCAATTGCTACATAGACACAGATTACATTTTGACCCTTTTGATTAAGAATAGTATCTGTAGCTACTGCTGTCTTACCGGTCTGTCTGTCCCCAATAATTAATTCTCGCTGACCACGTCCTATAGGAATCATAGAATCAATAGCAATAAGCCCCGTTTGAAGGGGTTCATATACGGAACGTCTTGATATAATACCTGGAGCGGGAGATTCAATCAGTCGAAATTCGGAAGCTGAAATTTGACCCTTGCCATCAATGGGTTGGGCTAGAGCATTTACAACACGACCCAAATACGCATCACTTACTGGTACCTGAGCAATTTTTCCCGTTGCTCTCACGGAACTGCCTTCTTGTATCGTCAAGCCATCGCCCATTAATACAGCTCCAACATTATCCGATCCCAAATTTAGGGCAATGCCTATTGTACCATCTCCAAATTCCAATAATTCCCCTGCCATTACTTCATCAAGACCATAAATACGAGCAATGCCATCTCCTACTTGAAGTACGGTGCCAAGATTACCAACTCTTACTTCGTTATTATATTGTTCGATCTGTTTACGTATAATACTACTAATTTCGTCGAGTCGAATATTTCCCATTAGCACTCATTAATTATCTGTTGAGAAATAAGACCTATAACCACTAATCATTTGTGTTCATCATGGCTCTAAGCAGGCCAATATTGTGATCGATCGTACGGAAATGTAACTCAGTATTCAAACGACTATTCAAAGTTCCTATAGCTCTTCGTAAAGCTTGGCGAGAAACTTGTTGTCGGATCTGGTCAATTACTCTTTGCTGTTCGGAGTAAACCGTCTCATTCTTGGGATCCTCTAATTGTTCCAAATTCTCAGAAGCAGCATTGATTAGATCCTCTTTCTCTCGTTCTATCTGGGAGTCTCCATTTACCCGGATTTCATCCGCTATCATTTCCACTTCCCTTAAGCGAGCCCGAGCTTTCTCGAGCTGATCAATAGCTCCTTTACATAGTTCTTCCGAATTCTGAATAGTATTCAATATTTTCTGTTTACGGTTATCTAATAGATTACTTAATGAAAGTAGATTATCTATTCACTTCACGAATTCATAATCTCTTCCCAAACCGAACACGAATCTTTCGATTCATTCGGCTCTCCTGCTCAGTTCTTTGTTTATTCCCCAGGAACATATACGTTCCCTTCCTTCATCAACACCAAGCCTGCCCTTTCCGTTCCGTTTACGGAAGATTAGAATGAATCTATAAAAGACCGAGATCTACGAAGGGCTCTTCCAGCAAAAGGGATTTGCAATTATCAATAAAGTTTTTGTTTTTTTCTTTTCTCGTTTCCCCTTTTCTCTCCTCTTCTTCCCCCATGAAATTTGAATCAATACGTTCCGTTCAATCAATTAATTTGTGCCTTCTCCTTTTTGTTCTATCGAATAAATTCCCTTCTGTGTAGGTCGTCAATTCAGCATTGGAACTAAAATTGGATGGGAGATTGGGACTATTTTTCAGTAAATAGATAAAATTATTCCATTGATATGAATGTTATATATCGGATCAATCTCCAACTATGCCTTTTAATCCATCTCATCTTGACACAGCGGTGGAAAGAGTACCCAGTTAGTTGTGCTTAGACTTCAAGCAGTTCAGCTTTAACCATTCTAATGGTCCTCCCTCATTGGTTGGTATGAACTAAGAGTTCATTTCCCAATCAATTACGAAATGCTATAGTTCTTCGCTATTCCCCGTTCGGAAGTAATTCGTTGAGATCATGCACTTTTCTATCTCCAAAGTGCAGCTGGTTGGGCCCAGCCATATTATTCGAATATACAACTCGCACACACTCCCTTTCCAAAATAGATCAGTACACTAAGCACCACACTTAGATTTATTATATTTGTTTCTAAAATATTGGTATTTGACCCGAAACCCCCAGCGGAAGGCCAATAACTCAAGGAAATGAAAGGATCAATTACATTTTTCATACGCTCTCCCCTTATAGATAAGGATATGTTCTACAGAATTTTGTTCTTTTCTTATTTGATCCTATCTAGTTCTGGATAATAATATTTGGGATACTTAGTCCCAGGTCTTATATAAGGATAAAAAAAATTTGTTTTTCCTATCCACTCCCTTCCCTGCCGCACGCGTCATGAATCTTTCTGACCGAAGTATAGGTATAGGAAGAAAGACAATAATTCATTTGCTAATTATTCGGATCAGCCTATCCCCTAAAAGAGCAGCTGAACAAGGAAATTATTGGAGAAATACTAATGTAATGACGAGGTGTAGGGATCTTTGTTTTCAGAATCAAACAAAGGGATTTGCAAATAGAAGTGCTAGGGCCACAACTAATCCATAAATAGTTAAAGCTTCCATAAAAGCTAAACTTAGCAGTAAGGTACCTCGTATTTTACCTTCCGCTTCTGGTTGTCTCGCAATACCTTCTACAGCTTGGCCCGCAGCAGTGCCCTGACCAACACCGGGTCCAATGGAAGCAAGCCCTACAGATAATCCAGCAGCAATAACGGAAGCAGCAGAAATTAAGGGATCCATGGTAATTTCCTCTTACTAAGGTTGGGAAATAGTTGATAATACGACAGTTTCATCTGTTGAGTGTTCACCAATGGTTCAATTATGGAACGATTTCTTCCGAACAACTAAGAACCCAAAAGATTTATTGATGATCTCAAAGTGATAATATAAACGAATAGGGAAACCTATTATTCCCTATGAAAATATTTCATCATGAAAATATTTATTATTCATAATATTGAAAATACAGATTCCTTTTTATTAGACATATTAATTCTTATCACGGAAAGAGAATAGACTGCGTAAGAGCCTATAAGTAATTATATATAACATCTATAGATTATATATTAATCCATATAATCTATAAGGCTTATAATAAATATAAATGGATTAATATATAAAACGAACTATATACAAAGTAAAAATGTGAAAAAATCCTCCCCTTACTAGGAACAAAAATTGAATCGTTCTATGCCGGGGTACATTCTTTATCCGATTAGTGAACCTGTTCGATCCTTTTTTTTTTTTCATATCTCTATACAAATGAACCAATCTGATCCGCTCTATCTGGAGATCTAATGGACGGAATTAATAGTTAACTGATGCTAAATCTTCTTACCAAGCTCTTGTTACTAAGAATTCCGATTTGCTTCTACCATAATATCAAGTCATGAGTTGGTACGATACTTAGAAAATATTCTGTCTGATCAGACAGTTATTTAGTGATTTAATGATGACCCTCCACGGATTCACCTATATAAGCTGCGGCTAGAGTTGCAAAGATCAGAGCTTGAATACCGCTAGTAAATAATCCCAGGAACATTACAGGTATAGGAACTACTGAAGGTACCAGAGAAACAGGAACAGCAACTACCAATTCGTCGGCTAATATATTTCCAGAAAGTCGAAAACTAAGTGATAAAGGTTTTGTAAAATCCTCTAAGATGTTAATTGGTAAAAGTATTGGGGTTGGCTGAATATATTTACCAAAATAACCTAACCCCTTCTTTGCAAGACCTGCATAGAAATATGCTACTGACGTAAGCGAAGCTAGAGCAACCGTAGTATTAATATCATTTGTAGGTGCGGCTAACTCCCCATGAGGTAATTTTATAATTCCCCAAGGAAGAAGAGCACCTGACCAGTTAGAAACAAAGATAAATAGAAACATAGTTCCAATAAAAGAAACCCAGGGACCATATTCTTCCTCTCCAATCTGAGTTCTGGCCAAGTCCCGAAGAAATTCGAGAATATATTCGACAAAATTTTGTCCACCGGTAGGAATGGTTTGTGGATCTCGAACAGCTATGGTAGCTGAACCTGATAAGACAGCAATTACAACCCAAGAAGTTATAAGTACCTGTGCATGAACTTGAAACCCCCCTATTTGCCAATAAAAATGTTGACCCACCTCCACACCGGATATCTCGTAGATATGATTCAGTGTGCTAATAGGAGATTGTACGATATCCATATCCATATTACCCCCTTGTAAAGATTAACTTAAAGAAGAAAAGAAATGATTTTTGTCGAATGAGGGATTCCTCCATTATTTCACTCTCATCAGAATTTTTGATGTCACGAGATAATAAAATGGTTATTCCATTAAGAAGATTTTTCAATTTGGATCAGCAAACCAAACCAATAAATGAAATTTGCTCTTACGATATCTTGGATGGAATAGCAGCCAACTCAGTAAATCTTCAGGTCCTCCCCCCTTTTTTCTATTTTATTATTATTACTAATTCACTATCTATTAGCCTTTCATATAGCTATAATGACCTTAATGACCTTCCTTCGCAAATTGCTGACGTTGATCTGTTCAGGATCAATTGGATTGAAGCTATACCATCATCATTGGCTGGAATTGGGATATCTACGAGATCTGGATCACAATCTGTATCAACTAAGCAAATTGTCGGAATACCCAAAGTTCTACATTCCCCAAGAGCAATGGATTCTTCTTGTTGATTGGTAATTATCGCAATATCGGGTAAGCTCGTCATGTATCTAATCCCACCTAGATATTTGTGCAATTGGTCCAATTGTCTCTTGAGCATTGCTGCTTCTTTCTTTGGAGGTCGATTGAATCGTCCCGTATCTTGTTCTTTTTTTAAATCCTTGAACTTCTGAGGTCTCGTCTCTGTAGTAGACCAATTAGTTAACATACCACCAAGCCATTTTCTATTTACATAATGACATCGAGCTTCTGTAGCAGCTGATGCTACTAAATCAGCTGCTTGATATTTCGTACCGACTATCAGGAATTGTTTTCCCCTACCTGCTATATCAAACGCCAGATCACAAGCTTCTGATAAAGAACGAGCAGTTTTAGCCAGATTTATAATATGAGTATCTCTACGCTCTGTAAAAATGTAAGGTGCCATCTTAGGATTCCATTTCCTAGTTTTATGTCCTAAATGAACTCTTGCTTCCATCATCTCTTCCAAATAAATGTTCCAATATCTTTTGCTCATTCTCGTTCGCTTTCCTCCCCAAAATAACGAAATAACACGTAATATCTAATTATTCCAACGGAATCGATTACATCTCAAAGATTGCCTGTCTGTATAGTACGTGGTATAAACGTTCTCATTCATAGAATATTTTATATTATTCCTATTATATTATAGAATGAATATTCATGAACATAATAATAAATCTCTTTATCAAGCAAGACTATTTATCAAGACTATTTTAATGGCTGTTTCAATATATTGTGAGAATGTTCTTGAATGGAAAAAAAAGAAACTTTGTCATGATGAAATAAAATATCTTTCACTTTGTTGCTAAATAGATTCCTATTCCCCATTATTGGATCCATTCCGTTCCGTTTCCCTGAACGGCGGATATGCTGTCCAGTACCGGCAGGTATAATCCCCCCGAGAATAACATTTTCCTTCAAGCCTTTCAACCGATCGATACGACCTTGTAGAGCAGCTTTAGCTAAGACCCGAGCAGTTTCCTGGAAACTCGCTTCGGATATAAAACTTTGAGTATTCAGAGATGCCCTTGTTATTCCCAATAACATAGTTTGATAGTAGATTGCCTCTTCCAGAGCACGATCCATTCTCTGTGCTCGTGATAATCCAATGAGTTCCCCGGGTGAAAAAACATTAGCCGTTCCATCTTCTGAAATTAATACTTTCGATGTCATTTGGCGTACAATAATCTCTATATGCTTATCACAAATTCGTACCCCTTGGGATCGATAAACTTTTTGAATCTGATTGACCAAATGAATCTGACTTTGTTCCATAGTTATCCTAGCACTGATGAATAACCCCCAAAGACTTCCAAGAAATCTTGTCATATCTCCGGTCCAATTTTCAAAACTTTCTTTCAGATTCATCGATATTGAATTATTTAAACGGGCTTCTGACAATTGTTCAACTTTAGGAAGACCTTGAATTATATCACTGGATTTGAACCTTTCATATATCAATGTTATCAATGTATCTCCTTTGTCAAGAATTTCTCCATAATGACCATGAACAGTCGCTTTTCGAGTAGCCAAATAGGGTTTAGCTGATCTAATGACTAAAGATTCCTCATCAACTGCTATTATTTGACCAGATTCGGGGAGTGGTTCATCCTCGGATATACATACACTTTCAGGAATAAATTGTCCAGGACTAACTACTGGAAATGTTTTTTTGCAGAATTCGGATGAGGAAGAGTACCAATTTGGACCCAAGAAATTGGAAATGATGTTCCTGCACGGATCGAAATTAAAAATTTTCGTATTTTCGTCCATGAAATAGTATTTAGGTACTTGGAAAGTATTGAAAGAATTGTGGAAAATGGAATGTTTCTTTGACAATACTTTTTTATAAGTTAGAAAATGGGAGGATGGAAAACGGTTGGTGATACTATGTAAATGACCCAAGAGACCCGAAAATTCAATGATTTTTCTCATAGGATCCTCTCTATTTGATTTATTTACCATATCATTACATTTTGAATCATTGAATAGAACGACTCGAAAACAGTCGGATGGTGACAGAACCATAAAGGATCCACTGTCTTCTTCCCCATTAGAAAATGAACAAATAGTTCCTTGATGCTTACTAATTAATGGACTCTCCCCATTGGAAGAGACAAGATTAGTGTAGTCCAATTTGTTATGGAACATAAAATTTGAACTTGCTTTATTGTCCCTTCTCCCCATGGAAAAAGGGGGGTATTTAATCAAGCTAATTTGAATCATATTGCTAACGATCTTATTTGTTTTTACTGAAGTAAGAGAGGCATAAGCCCCAGATTCTATAGAATCTATTTGTTCCCAATCAAATCCTAGACAAGTTCGAACCAATGGAATACTTGTGTCACTCATTACTTGGATTCGTTCACTATCTTCGTACGAAATAGAATTGCTAACTTGAATCTGCAAGTTGTCTCCTTCCCTCGATAAATCAAGGGAAAAGGGAAGGGAAAAGGGTGTTGCCATATCCGGCCCATCAGGTATTCCATATTCTACATTATAATATCCAAAAATGGAATTTCTCTGTAGAATACCACTTTTTGGTATTCTAAGAATCGCATCAGGACAAGGTATTATTCTTTTTCCCCATTCTTTATCACACTGCAATGGGACGATGAATCGATTCATTTGCTTTTTCCCCTTAATATTGTAATTCCTAGGGGAAAAGGTGACATAAATAGAGTCTCGATGCTCGTTGGATATGGTCCGATCAGTTTCTGAATAACTGAAGATTTGTTCTTCCTTCCCATAGCAGTTTGAATAACCTGATCTATGTTCCACTTGATCCACGTAAGAATCGGAAAGTGATTGATGTTTGGCAACAAAAGGTTGAACATCTACTTGATCCTGATGCTTATGAAATGGAAAGGGTACTACACTGGATCCGTATATACCTCCCGATAATATCCATAGATAACCCGTCCTGAGTATAGGATGAACATTACCGTGTACATATTCAGGTGCATGACACACATTGGTACTCCAGTGCATTTCTCCTTCTAGGTCAGAATATATATTTTTGCGAACTTTTTCCTTGAAGGAAGATGTTCTAGCACGAACTTCGGCAATAATTTGTTCCGATTCCACATATTGATCATTCTGAACCAAAAGCAAACTTTGTGGTGGAATGGTTAAGTTCTGTACTTGATCCTGGCCATCAATAGTGATGGATAAGTTATTATGACATAGATAAGCAGGATGTCCATTGCATGTACGTGTAGGATAAACCAAATTCTCATTGAATTCAATCTTTCCATTGAAAGGGGCTCGTACATGTTCTGCAATATCACCAGTAAATACCCCCCCGGTATGAAAAGTCCTTAGTGTTAGTTGAGTTCCTGGTTCCCCAATGGATTGGCCTGCAATAATACCTACTGCTTCTCCCAATTCGATCAAGTGACTGTGAGTAGTACTCCGACCATAACATAATTGACAAATCCGAGATATACTCTTGCAAGTAAAGGGGGTTCGTATATATATTGGTTGTGTTCGAGGGTTTATTAATTGATTGGCAAGTCCAACCCCAATATCCTGATTGCGCGTGGCAATGCATCTCCTATTTATATATACATCGTCTGCTAGCACACGGCCAATCAGTATTTGTGTTCGTACAAAAATTTCATTTCTGTCCCTCTCTCGACCTCGAATGGAACTTACGAAAATACCTCGGATAGTGCCACAATCTGTTCTACGTACTACGATGTGTTGAACCACTTCAACGAGTCTACGTGTGAGGTATCCAGCATCTGCTGTTCGTACAGCAGTATCCACAACTCCTTTACGAGCCCCATAACAGGAAATAATATATTCCGTTAAAGAGAGCCCTTCGCGTAAATTCCTTCGAATGGGTAGATCAATGATTTGTCCTTGAGGATCTGACATTAATCCTCTCATACCTACTAATTGGTGAACCTGAGATGTACTTCCCCTAGCTCCTGAGAAGGACATAACATGTACTGGATTTAAGGGATCAGTCATGCTAAAATTCGGATTCATTTCTTTTCTCAAATATTCACTTGTAGCATACCATATCTCGATCGATTGACGTAATTTTTCTACTGCATGTACATTCCCATAATGATTCTGTTTCTCCGAAACAGAACCTTGTTGCTCCGCATCTTGGACGAGCCATCCTTTGGAAGGTGCTGTTAAAAGATCATCAATTCCTAATGAAATAGCTGTATCAGTAGCTTGTTGAAAACCTGAAGTCTTGAGTTGATCCAAGATATGTGATGTATATGTCATTCCGAAGTGATCTATTAATCTGCTAATAAGCTTTTTAATGGCAGTTTTATCCATCACTTTATTATAAAAGGGCAAATTATCAAAGGGCAATCTAGTTCGTTCCTTCATAAGGAAAAATCTCCATATTTTCATGAGCAGGATTAAGCAATGGGTTCAAGCCGGTTATTCGAAGGCTTCCTCGATCTCTATATCTGCACTAATGAAAAGATCATAAGATCAATTACATTAGATCCTGAGAGCTGGTAGTGATTTCTTTGGGTGTTCAGAACGGGCAAAACCTTGTATGGCTTCTTCCATTTCTCGATTGAAACGAGTACGACCAACAGTTGTTCGAATGTATATATTAAGAATTTCCCCCATTCTACCTTTTCTTATTCGAAAATGTTCATGGATTTCGTGTAAGGTACCCAAAGATTCGTATTGAACCTCGATAGGGGCTTCTTGGTTTACTGAGGTAATGATACGTAAATCTACTTCCCCCCACCGGAGCCATAAGGGGCTGTATAAGTCAATTCGTTTCTGTCGATAAGCTCTGAGCACATCATCATAACTATAAAAGGAAGGTTTCTTACAGGAAAACCTTTTCTTTTCCGAGTGATACGGATGGTACCTATTCCCATAAATACCTTGATTATTTCCGACCGTTGATATATAAAGTCCAAGAAGCATATCCTGAGTCGGTATAGAAATAGGATCTCCGATAGCTGGAGACAAAAGATTTGTCTCAGAAAACATGAGTAAACGAGCTTCTGCTCTAGCTTCCAGAGATAAAGGTACATGGACAGCCATCTGATCTCCGTCAAAGTCCGCATTAAATCCTCCACAAACCGATGGATGTGAACGAATGGCACGTCCTTCTACTAAAATAGGTTGAAACGCTTGTATTCCTAATCTGTGTAAGGTAGGTGCTCGATTCAACAATACGGGATGTCCTTGCATAACCTCTTGAAGTACTTCCCATACAATGGGTCCCTTATCTCGAATCATACTTTTAGCAGCTCTTAGGTTGGGAGCAATATGTCGTCCAATGAGACTACGAATTACAAATGCTTGAAAAAGCTCTATTGCTATTTCTGAGGGTAATCCACATTGATACAATGATAGAAAGGGACCTACCACAATAACGGAACGACCTGAATAATCAACTCGTTTCCCTAGTAAATTTTCACGAGATCTTCCCTCTTTGCCTTCGATCACATCTGAGAACGATTTATAAGGCCTATCATGACTGTCTCTCATTGGTTGTCCACAGATGCCATTATCGAGAAGTGCATCTACGGCTTCCTGGATCAATTTTTTTTGACAAATAACAAATGACTCAGATCCACTTCTTGCTAATAAATTTGTAAGAGCATTATTCCGATTGATAACTCTTCGATAAAGTTCATTTAGATCTGATGAGGTAATAAGTCCACCTTCACCTAATTGAACGATTGGCCTCGGTTCGGGAGGAAGAACTGGTAATAGGCATAAGACCATCCATTTTGGTTCTATATTTGTTCGGAGAAAATGTTTAGCCAATTTCATGCGTCCAACCAGAAAATCCTTTCTTCTTCGAATTGTTTCATCCTCCCATCCATCCACAGTAAATTCTTGATCCTCCTCCAATCTATTCCATTTCAATTCCACCAAGTTCTTCCATTCCATATGTGAACGATCTATAATCATTTGCAGATCCAGACCAGTTAGTTGTTCCCTGATAGCATCTCCCCCAGTAGCTATTTCTCTCTCTTTAAATGTTCCAGAACCTCGAGCAAAGAGGTAATGAGGACGAGCAGAGAGGTAATGAGGAATAATATCTCTCCAGGATTGAATCTCATAATTGAATGTACCCCGTGATCTCAATAAAGTTGGTTTGTTAGCTATGGGCCTAGCAAGAAAAAGATTCGGATAGGTTATTCTAAGATTTCCCCCCCTCAGGATCGGACGTGAAAGTTTCCTCTCATCCGGCTCAAGTAACTATAGAAAAAAATGCACTCTTTTTCGCTCTGAAGAAAGACCGCTACTCTCTGCTCAAGTTCCAGGTGAAATTGAGTATTCCTTTACGATTCTACAACGTAGATATGGAATTATTGAGCAGTCTCCTCCCTTCCGAACAATCCATTTATTCTTTAAAAGATCTTCAATTAGGGATTTACTTGTCTTTATCTCGTTCCATTTGATCCTTTAGGTTCCTGCTTGCTCCACTTCGATGGTTACAATACTATCGATCGAAGCATATGTGCGATGAATAGACTCCTATAGCCATATCTTCGGTCCGGAATACCTCTATTCAGGGATAACCCAAGTGAAAGAGAATTACTTTTGAATTCCATTATATGAAAGAAGTGTTTTCACGAAGTTCAATTAGCAATTTTATACAGAATATCTAAACCCTGGACTAATTCCTCTTTCTCAACATCTCTTCAAGATGCTTATAATTCTGAGCTTCATGCTACTCCTCCGGAGGGACATGTCAGAGCTAAAGGCATCCCAATGAGATTTAATAGGATGACAGTTCCTTATTACGGATCTGTATGATCGGAACTTGTGATCAAGTCACACATCGCAGTATACTGGGCCTTCTAATTCTTTCCGAGTTTTAGCTAATAGATTCGCAATATAACTGGGAAGGCGTTTCAAATACCATACGTGAACCACCGGACATGCCAGTTTAATGTATCCCATTCGATATCTTCGAATTCGAGAATCAACGAATTCAACTCCACATTGTGTGCAAAATGTTGAGTCTATCTTCTCATTTCCGATCCCTGGAGAATTTCCACAAGCACAAACTCTACTTTTGATAGGTCCAAAGATTCTTTCACAAAACGATCCATCTCTTTCTGGTTTATTAGTTTCATAATGTAGAGTATAGGGTTTAGTCACCTGTCCAACTATCTCGCCATTAGGTAAAATTTTTTTGGACCAAGCACAAATCTGTTCGGGAGAAGCTAATCCAATTCGAAGTTGTTGATGTTTATTCCGGTCAATCATAAAAGATCTCGATTCATTCTGATCAAACTTCCTCCCTATCTATCTGAAAGTCTTTCTCAGATATAATAGCATGATTCAATTCTAGAGCTAAAGATCGTAATTCTCGAATGAGCAATCGGAAAGATTCTGGAGCAGTGTCAGGTTTAGGTATTGGCCCTCCAGTTATAATGGCACCAAGTACTTCATTACGAGTTCTAATATGGTCAGATTTGAGAGTAAGCATCTCTTGTAAAATATAAGCAACACCAAAACCTTCTAAAGCCCAAACTTCCATTTCTCCTACTCGTTGCCCCCCTCGTTTGGATTTTCCTCTAAGAGGTTGTTGTGTAACCCGTGCATAAGGTCCACTCGAACGTGCATGTATTTTATCATCAACTTGATGACTCAATTTCGACATATAAGCTTTTCCTATTGTAACAGGTTGTTCAAAAACATCTCCTGTTCTTCCATCGATTAATCTATGTTTTCCAGGATGATCCGGTTCGAATACCCATGGATTAGCTGTTTGCTCACTAGCTTTATAAAGCTCAGGAAACACTAGTTTTCTCGAAGCTTCTCGCTCGTATCTTTCGTCAAAAGGTGTTATTCTATAATGTTTGTTCATCAGGTTTCCTGCTAAACCGGGCAAACATTCAAAGATCTGTCCTACATTCATTCGTGAAGGTACCCCTAATGGATTCAATACCATATCAACTGGTATTCCATTTTGCAAATAGGGCATATCTTGTCTGGGCAAAACTATTGAAATAATACCTTTATTACCATGCCTTCCAGCTACTTTATCACCCACTTGTATTTTACGTTTTTGTGATATATATACGTGGACTGTTTCCGCATTATCACCGGAATCATCTACTCTATTGATCCATCTCACATCAATAACTCGACCCCTTCCACCTATAGGTGCTCTGAGACAATTTTCTCTCGCAGTGGATACCTCAATACCAAATATGGTTTGTAATAATCTTCCTTCCGGGGCACATAATGATTCTTCTGTGGTTTGAGGCGTTAATTTACCTACCAAAACATCACCTGTTTCTATCCAAGATCCTAGCATTACAAGACCATTTTCGTCCAAATGACGAAGTGAATGAGCATCTAAATGAGGTATTTCTCTAGTGATTCTTTCAGGACCCTGGCTTGTCATACAGATTTCAATCCTGTATCTTACGATATGGAAAGAGGTATAAATATCTTCATATACCAGACGTTCACTAATGAGTATTGCGTCTTCAAAATTGTATCCTTCCCATGGCATATAAGCTACTAAAACGTTTTTTCCCAAAGAGAGTTCTCCCCCTACCGTAGCCGCACCGTCCGCCAGAATTTGTCCCTTTTTTACACATTCCCCTTGACGAACTTGAGGTTTTTGATGCGTACAAGTATTGGTATTAGAACGTTGATATATAACCAATTCTGTTCGTACAGTGTCTCCATTAACCGATGAAGTAATATTTGTAGCATCGATATACTCGATCCTTCCCTCTTGTGTAGCTATAGCTACACTTCCTGAATCTAGAGCTGCTTGACCTTCCAACCCAGTTCCGGCAATGCACTTCTCGGGTCGAAAAAGTGGAACTGCTTGACGCTGCATATTAGAACCCATTAGAGCGCGATTCGCATCATTATGTTCGAGAAAAGGAATAAGGGAAACTCCAACGGAAAAATATTGGAAAGGAAAAATACTTCTGAAATGAATTTGTTCCCATGCAATAACTATAAATTCTTGTCGGTATCGAGCTGGAGTAATTTGTTCTTCTTGAATCCCTTGATTTAACGCCAAATAATTTCCCGTAGCTATCCGATAGTATTCATCCTCATCTTCTCCCGGTAATAGATAAACCATATGTTCTTCTCTCGATCTCTCAGAGATCTTATAGAATGGACTTTGTAAAGAACCGCAATGATCAATCTTTGCATGAATAGATAATGATGCAACAAGTCCAGCATTCATTCCTTCGGACGTATCGATTGGACAAATACGCCCATAATAACTGGGATGAATATCCCGTGTCCGAAAACTAGCAGTTCGCCCTGTTAAGCCCCCAGGGCCTAAATGGCTCAATTTTCGCCCATGAGCTATTTCCGTCAATGGATTAGTTTGATCCAAAAATTGGGATAAGGGATGTGAACCAAAAAAATCTTGAAAAGTGCTTTTTAATAGAGTTGAAGTTACCAAGTTCTGAGGAGTTGATCTACGCTTGGTTGCTCTGTGTATAGTTCTTCGAACTGCATCTTCCAAACGACCTAGAGCTAATCTAAATTGATTCTGTAATAAATCTGCTACAGAACGAATACGTCGATTTCTGAGGTGATCTATATCATCGAGTGTACCCATTCCAAATTTAACTCCGATAAGGTAATCCACAGCAGCCAATACATCTTGTGGTAATGAAAAAATCTCGTTCTCGGGTATATCAAGGTTCAGTTTTTGGTTCGGATTTCGTCGACCAATCTTTCCCAATTCACATCTTTGTCGGAAAAATTTTTCCTGCAATTCTTTACATAGAGACTCGGAAAATACCAAATCGCCACTTACACAGTAGAGTTTTTTATAAAACTCCAGAATGGCATTTTCCCTCGACCAAAGATATTCCTCCCTATCCCACTTCCCCTTCTTCTTCTTCAGTAAAAAGAAAAATCTTTCGGGATAGCGAGTATTGTCCAGAATCTCTTCGAGATTTAAACCCATAGCTGATAATAGAACTGGAATAGATATTTTTCGTTTTCTGCTTACACGAGCCCATATCCTTTCTCCCACATCAATCTCTAATTTCGATCTTCTTCCCCAATCTGAAATCAGAGTGCCAGTATATATATAGTTTATTCTATTATGGTCTAATTCCAAACGGTAATAAATACCGGGACTTATTAATATTTGATTCACCACGATTCTGTAAATTCCATTTACTACAAATGTTCCATGGGAATTCATTAAAGGAATATTTCCGAGAAATACAGTTTGTTTCTGTATATTCCTACTATTCCTCCGAATCGATCTTGCTGGTACATATAATTCAGAGTAATATGTAAGGGACTGATATACAGCATCTCTCTCTTTTATGAAAGGTTCTGCTAATTCATATTCATTACCAAAAAGCCTGGATTCAATTTCTTTATCTGTATCCTCAATTTTCGGAAAATTATGAAGTTCTTCCATCAAGCCCTGATCGATGAAACGACAAAATCCTTCAAATTGTATCTTACCAAATTCGGGGATTGTAAACGCTCCCTCATTTTCATCTAATCGCATTGGAAGTTTCCCATCCGTGAAAAAGTCTATTCAATTATTCCCGATTGATCTATATGGATCAATCCGACAAAAAAGATTTGGATGTATATTCAGTGTTCACTATATCCCGTGAGATTCTACCCGTATCCAGATATACTTCCAATTAGAAAAAAAAAAAAAAAAGATAAGAAAAGAGGTACTTTGATACTTTCATCCAACCACGTGAAATGGAGCTATGAACGAATGAATCAAACCATTCTTAAATGTTAATCTCACTTAGAAAATTTCCTAATGAAAATAGTAAGATTGAAAGACGGAGAACAAATTAGATCCATTTACTTTATGGTTGACTTTAGCATACATCTCATACTATACTTAAAGGACGGACGAATGATTCAATCTGTCCATGGCATTCCCATATCTCGGCGACATAGCCAAGCGGTAAGGCAGAGGACTGCAAATCCTCCATCCCCAGTTCGAATCCGGGTGTCGCCTTGTTGAGGTAAGTAAATGGAAGGAAAAGTCTGTATTTCCATTACAGAACCTCTAGAGACATATTGGTACATATTACCAATATAGATAGTGAGTTACGTGCATTTTATCCCGACTCCGTCGTGAATGTACAACCCTCGAGTTAGTAATAGCAACTCGTTGGTCAATGAACAAATGGATTTCTTTATCTCTCATATCAGCTCAAACGTCCGTAACGTTCAGAATAGGTAGACCATTTCAACTTAAACTTTGCACTATCGTTAATAGTTCCCTTATCATCTCGATGATGAAATCATTCTTTTTTAGAGAACATGACCTATATGGATATAGTCGATATAACTTGGGCTGCTTTAATGGTAGTTTTTACCTTTTCCCTTTCACTCGTAGTATGGGGGAGAAGTGGACTATAATGGTAATGCTTAAGAATCAATTATTGCGTTCCTTCCAGATCATGCATGAGAATCTCTTCTGTTCCATAAGGATCCAGTAATATTTAGTCTTCATTCCAAATTGAAAGACTCTTTCCATGGAATTATTTCCTCTTTATCCCCGTAAGGGATGCGCATAATCCCTTATCATTATCATTTTCCTATGACAAATCTGATTCTCTCTAACAGGTTTTAATAAATTAGTTCTTTTCTAGAATGAGTTGATAATATTGTTTCTTCCACTGAAGAACGATCTCTCTCTTAGTAGGAATAGAAATAGTCCCTCATGTTTTACCGGATGGTTCCGAATTGATCGGATCCGATATGAATTCCGTTCTCATAAAAATATGGGACATAAGTCTAAGTAATAGATCCCTTTGCTTTTTCTTATACCATTTCAAGTTCCATATCTAATATGTACTAGAAAACGATGTTCGTACCGGAAAAAAATGTTAAACTTTGATCTTAAACAATCCGCAAGTACGTTCAGAATAAAGTCTGTCTACATTGGATCTATTTTCCAGGGGCATGAAGAAGGTGATCAGCTCCGCTCTTTTATGGTACGAGGTCCTTCATCCTACATTTACCATATATGGACAAGTACTATTAAGATATATTTATCTATATATGGGTGTAGAAGAAGTAGTACAAAAGAAAAGGTTAGATACTTTTCCTTCGTACTACTTCTTTTTCTTCTCAAAAGAAATGAAAAAGCAGCCCCTACCCTGTATTGTTGTAATATAATAGATCCCATAACCTATTTTATACTAATGATCTGGATCATTTGAATCTATCTAGTTATCAGTAATCACTCCATTTTCATAAAAATCAAGTGCTTTCACTGCTTCCACTGGCCGTTTTAACATAAAGGATAAGTAAAAAAGCAGTAGGAACTGCAAGGAACAGTGCAACAGCAATAAATCCAAGGTTATTTACTTCCATGATCTCCTGATCTTTACTTCGTTCAAAAATAGCTCGCTCGAGATTTGATCCCATAGAGATGAATCTTTCAAGATCCATGAAATAAATGTAATTGAGAAAATCGGTTCGAGTAACGGAATCTAACTAACGGATTGAATGAATTCTTCGATGGAAATAGTATAACATAATATGATCACTTTTGATAAGACTCGTAGGAAACGTGTATCAGAAAACATTCCGATCAACACATGTCTGTATCATTTTGAAAGAATAGGATTCGTACGAATAAGAACCTTCTGCTACTCCAGAAGACGTTCGTCAGACATGAGAGGTATTTCGCTTGGATTTCCAAGGTTTAGATGGAATCTTTAACCTATCTGGTCCGGTGATGATATAGAAGTATCCCATATCAAATTTATCCAGAAGCCCACTCATGACCCTGGAATGAGAGAGAAGGACTAGTCTGTCTAGATCCTGACATGATCATTCTTGGAAATACAATAGAGTGTCTAGAAATCCACTGGCTATCGATCATGAAAAAGAAGTATTAGAATGAAATCAATATTCATGGAGAAGAACAGAAGGAAGATCTACTTTCAATCATTGGGAATTATCTATAGGGATCTCCGTGGGATTCCGACTTAGGAGGACTACCTCTGTGTCACCCTAAAATCTATTTATCTTCCCACGTTTTTTTATAAGAAAAATTTGATTCTTCGGGGAGGGAAGAATATTTATTGCAGATTCACAATGATGATTAGATTTTATCCCCGAAAGAAGGGTCTTTTTTCAAATAGAGATACTAAATCTCTAGTATATTTATTCAACCCTATTCTCTTTTTCACTCTTCTACGGGGATTCAGAGCTGAATGGAATAACTTATTGGATCGGGACTGACGGGGCTCGAACCCGCAACTTCCGTCTTGACAGGGCGGTACTCTAACCAATTGAACTACAATCCCAATACAGTACAGTTCACCTACTATTGGATCATATTTATTCTATGGTAGGTGCTAGATAGATCGTATAGATTA